ACAGCTTTGCCACATTAACTCCATTTTGGGGTGATTTTTCAAGTTGAAGGGATTTATCGGTAGCTTCCGAAGGATCGAGTCCATGAATTTTCCATCAACAGGTGGAAACAAAAATAAAAAGAGGTATATACAAATGAACAGGATTCCTAGCTAAATCTGTATGACCTGCCTATTTCGCCGGAATCTACCCATAATAAAAAAAAAAAATGTATATATATATATATATTCGTAGAATATTTGTATAAAAATCAAAATAAGAAGATGTAGATGAATAGATATGAAATAAAGAAGGGATCTACTAAATCCCGCGACTTGCCTCTGTTTTACTCGTACGCTATTAGTCAAATAATTTATGAAAATTTCGGTACGGCAAGAGCTATTTGTTGATGCAACTACTAATGCAGGGAAATTTTTGTGTTCCCGGGCGCTCGCAGGACAATGCGAAAAACAATTATGATGTCGCCAAATCACTTGCAACGACTAAATTGTTTTTCGAGCGAATCACACTCCTTCATATACATCAGGAGTCCATTGATGGAACGGGACAAGAGAGGGTTTGAACGCCATCCCAGCTGTGGTAAACGCAATAGAGGTACAAATTACAATGAAATACTGATTTAGCAGACGTCCATCAGCTGTTTTATCGAGTTGAAGCTGTCCGCCAGAAATTCCATACAGCAAAGAAAAACCATATAGCAGAAAAGACGAGCTTGCTCCGCCCATCAGTAAAAATTTCGTAGTTGCTTCATTCGATCTTATATCCTTTTTGGTATGTCCAGACGAGAAGCAAGAAGATAGGCTTGAGAATTCCAACGCCACATAAAGGGTGACCAAATCATTTGCCCAACACAAAACCATTCCACCCAAACCCGCAGTTGATACAAAAAACAAAAATTCTGCCAAAACCGTTTTTGAACATCGTATGTAATCGACTGACAACAGAATAGATAATAGCGAACAAATCAATAGAAAAAATCTAAATGTATAACTAAAGTTGCTGATCCGATAATTTTCAGAAGCGATGGGAACGGAGTGGATCCCCCATTGGCATAGCGAAACAACCACGCTAATTAACATAAATATTAGTGAAATTCTGTGAAGCAAAATTGTATTTCTCCCCTCGTTTGATAAATCGATCACAATAACTGTAATTAAACTTATAATCAAAATACGTTCTGGCAAAATCGACAGATTACCCAGTAGAAAAAAGAAATCCGATAGAAAGAAATTAGTGTAATTCGTAGTAAGAATCAGGATAATATTTGAGAGTGGGTAACTTTCTGCCACACCGATTTCAAGACAAAATTAGCAGGTGAAGTACTTTCGTATCTATATGACTGTATAAATCGCAGTAGCGACATATTCCTATTTTTTATTCATCAAATCAATTTAATAGCAATTTTTATTAAATTGATTTGGAGTTGGAGGGGGAGAAAGCAAACTTCAAGCAGGTTTAATTTATTAGACTTGTATCTTTAATGCAATAGATGTTGACGAAACAGGTTGAATTAGGCTTAGATGCCAAACTCTTCGATTTTTTTTGTAGGAGTTGAGCTTGTTAGACGTAGGGACCATCTTTGGCAGTTCCAGGTCAAATCCGCGTCGTAGAAGACGTATTGTGCTTTTATGTTTACCCGCCAACGTACTATCACACGAAAGTCGTGATATATATCTCGATCTACGCAATCCATCTCGATTTATTGAAGCGCTGTGGTACGAAGAGAAAGTATTCCAAATTTTTACAAACCTATTTAAAATCTCATCATCTGTTAATACAGTCCGGGCTGATTTACTAACTGGATGTCCAGTACTATCACAGAATTTCTCTTTTTCCAAGAGTTTAACTAGTAGCGAAATTGGAATCCTGGGGTGAATTCTTTCCCCACCCGAAATACTGCTGCAAGAATCCACTACAGCTTCAACCTGGACGTTTTTCGAGACTGACTGAATAGCTGAGATGTAACCCAGGAATAAAACACAGCTGGCGGGTAACAAATTGATACGTGTTTGGGTAAATTCAATTGGATAATGAAAGTGAGATCTAAAAAATATCAAGAAATAATAAATCCATTTCTTTGCAAAATATAGAGTTCCATGAGAAGCTATGAGAGATTTGTTTTTACATCTCCCAAAGTGGATGCACAAACTTCGGGTGAGACAACAGTCAATGCTTATTGCGTCTGACCGAGAATTATACTCAGAAACACGTATTTTTTTCCTAGTCATGTTATTTCGATCGGGAGATACATAATATCTTGGGTTTGACTCATGCATTCGTGTCCATAAAATTAGCAATATCAAATCAATTTCGTAGGTGTAAAAATTTTGGAGTAGTGTATCAATACTTCTCTGTCCTTTTCGTTTCCGAGACTGAGGCTGAGTAGATTTTCCACACAAAGTTTTGTACGTGTGAAGAACTATCCTTAGTAGGTGTAGAAATGTCACATCCCTAATTCGTCGACGAAATAAGCGAACCAGAGTTTCTAGATGAAGATTCCGTGACATCTCTATCTCTAAAACGTGGCTAGATTTTGGTAATCTATCTTCCAAAAATAAAAATATTGAATGAATAGACTGCGAAATTTTTGAGTTTTTATTTGTTTCAGCAGCTAACCGGCACAAAAGAGATATTCCCAAGATTAGAAATATTGTTTGTAGAAGTACATGGAGATATAAATCTATGTTAAGTCGACTGCTTCATTTTCAAACAAATTCTGAATAGAAAATCTCTGAATAATCTTGGTAACGCACACTATCAGTTGAACGCTTTGTTGCTGCTGCACTACACGCCCCGGATACTAGACCGATGTCTCGTCTATCTAAACAACGCTTACAAGCGACTGAATAAAAATTATCTCTGAATAAAAAAAGAAATAGATATGGGAAACAGTCTCGATTAAGGCCAAGCCCCTCGCTTTTGCGTAATGCATCAATTTTGGGAAGGGATCCAGAAGTTGTCTTCATCGCAGTAACTCCCAAGCATTACTTTTCATAACGAATTTTATCCAAAAGATTCGATGTATTAATAGTTATATTTTCATTGTATGGATGAAGTGAAAGAATAAGCTACAATTGTTTAACCACCGCAGTCGAAAAAGATGAATCACCCGTTTCACCGGACAACGTGAAACCCAAATTGGTAAATACTTACTATTTTGGGTTTTGTCGAGGAAGCATCCACCCAAGTAAAATATTTTCTGGCTTGATCCTCGATAAAGTACCGAACTGCAAACATCTCTTGGAAAAGATCGTGGGGGGTTAGAACAAATCTCTAATGTAAAATCGACGGTCAACCCCTAACCCAACATTGAGTTGGAGAAAGGAGTTTGTCCCGGTAGTAATAATATCACTGGCTTGAGCTACCTACGTCTTCCCTTTCTCTTCCAATTTTTCATCGCACCCATGAAGATATGTCCGATATCACTTATTTCAAAGGAGGTTTTGATGGAAAACCAGTAGTCTCTCCGAAATATTCTACTTCTTAAGGGAATGCCAAATACGGAATAGATGTAGAGTATAAGTAGAAGGGAAGGGTAATACAAAAGCACCTGAAAAGAGCTGTAAGCTGGGCCCATTAGATTCTCCTAAATTTTGATTTTTGATTGGAGTTTGATTCCGACTTGTTCAGGCACCTTCGCCCGTTTCAAAATATCACGAACAGTTTCTGTTGATTGCGCTCCTTTTTCAAGGAGAGCAATAATAGCAAAAAGATCCAATTGGGTTTGCTCTTTGCGGGGGTTGTAAAAACCAACCTCCTTAATAGCTTCCCCTTCTCGTCGAGATTGAGTGTCAATTGCAATTATTCGGTAAGTAACCTATCAGGGTAGGTGGGTGCACGCAGGATAACCCCCCCCCCCCGCAAAGCCGTATATGAAACGTTGAATTCGTACAGCTTGGAGCACAACTTCGATTGGATAGATAACTGTTCTATCAAATTGCAGAAGGATACTTCTAACTCATATGTGTACGACACGAAAATTCTCCCATTTATTGAGTTATCTCCTCACGAATTATCCTTTTGTGAAAAATATTACTACAAGGTGAATGGGGAAACAAGCTTACCCCCCCCCCCCCGCCTTTTTTTTTATTTACCTACTAATAAGTTCAACTGGATATCTAAAATCCCCTCGTTCGCAGATCGGTTTTGACAATCCTTAGGTTTAGGCCTAACCCCGAAGGTTTTCCAAACTGAGAATCGGCAGCAGCAGAACCCATCCTCACCGACCCCTAAAAAAAGTTTGTCGAGTAAGTTTTTTTCTACATCTGATTGTAGACAAAATAAGACTCAATCGAGATGAGGCGGTTGGGTCGTCTGAGCCCGGTAATACTAACCCCACCGAAATTAAGTTTTCAGTACCCGGTAAGACAAGGCAACGGACTAATGAGGCTTCACCGCGCTATTTCGTGAAAATAACCGTAGATAGAACTTCTCCCCAAAAATAAAAATGGATTCAAATAGATAGATATTCTTCAAGTTTCATTGGTTAATGGGTTTTAACAAATGTCGAAGCAGGAACGTCTCACCCTTTAGGTAGAACCGGCGGATACTAGACTCCGCGAAGACGATCTCGATGTTCGAGTCACACGTTGCTTCTTACCATGTCGCTTCAAGCGGGGTTTTACCATAATATCTAAAAACCGAGAATTATTTTTTTGCTAAATACTTACTGCTCCAAAACCTTCGATTGATATTTTCGATACGAACTTTCTGACGCATCCCCAAAATTAAGTTAAATGAACTAAAACTTATGTCAAATGATTACCTGTACAGCTTATCAAATTAAGAGCTTGATTTTTCTTTAGCCGCATACATTACATCAATTGTAATTTCCGGAATGTTGTTTTGTTTCGCGAAGACTTCGGTATTTTTCTTGGTCCTCCCCCTTACGAAACCGGGAATTCTACTTGGTTCCGACTCAGCTTCGGGAGTCCGATTAATATCTCTTCTATCTGTTGATAGGGACTTGGTGCTTACTTCTTTGGTATCATGCCCCCCGAAAACATCCAGTGAATGATCTTCCATACCCAGATTAAATGAATTATAGATTAGATCGGCTATTTGATTGGTTCCTTCGTAACCCAAAAACGGTCGATACCCCAGAGGAAAATTCTGGATATGAACTGGTGAAGAAATGACCCCGCACGGAGTATCAATACGTTTGCCAATATGACGCTCCATTTGAGTTCCAAATATAGCGGAGGGCTCAATACGGGCTATCGTATCTCCAACCTCGGTATGGTCTTCCGTAACTATTACTTCATCACATAAACCCCGAACTTGCTCGTTAAACCGTTCCGCATCATGCTTGCAATACGTGCCTGAGCAAGTGACACGAATTCCCATTTCTTTAACAAGTATTTTAGTAATTGAGGCTGCATGAGTTGCATCACCAAAAATCGCTGCTTCTTTTCCAGCCAGATTTTGACAATCAATAGACTTTGAAAACCAAGCTGCTTGAGAAACAAATTTAGTTTGATTGTCAACATATAATTTATAGTTAAGTCTCTTTTCCGACAGTGCGGAAGCCCACACATTCACAAGTTTTCCGATCTGTGCAATGAAGTCGGCTGTGTTTGAAATTCCCATGGGAGTTATAGATATGTAAGGCATTCCATACTCTTTTTCCAAAAAAGTTGCTGTCATCAAACCTACTTCGCGGTAAGGAACTGTATTAAACCAAGCTCTTGGCAAATCCTTCAAATATTTAAGAGACCCTCCCTCTGGGATTACTTGATTGACTGCAATTCCCGATTCTCCAGGTAGACGTTTCAATTCGCGACAGTCATGTTGATTATGGAAGCCTAAGGTAAAAATTCCTATAATATTTGCTGAAGGTCTGTTTGTCACGGATCGATCCAAAGTACTTTGTTTACGAGCCCTATCCAGATAAAATCGAGTTATTTGTTCCAAGGTTCTATCCGCCGCTTGAAGCTCATTGACTCGGTGATAATTAACATCCGCGGGAATTACATCAGACTCAGAAGACGAAGAAGCTCGATCCACAAAATTTTGTAGATCCTCCTGTAAAATACTAGAGGTACATGTGGGTGTTAGAACGATTAAGTCGGGGTGTTATTCCTCATCTTTTCGGCTTATGTTATTTATAACCTTTTCTTGAGATCCACGCGCTAATACGTGGCGGTCCACTACACTAGCAGTTACTGGGGTAAAATCCCTTTCCCTCTCCGACGTAGAACGCATTACGTTGAAATAGTCATCTCCCAAAGGGGCATGCGTTATAGCATGTACATTCCTGAAGGAACTGGTTACCCGTGAAGTACCTATGTGGGCGGGTCCAGCATACATCCAATAAGCTAATTTCATAATTTGATTTTGGTATCATTTTGTTATTTCGCATCACAAAGGGATCTATTGCTATATGCGGCTTATCATCATAATATAAACTGGAAGATCCATCGGGAAGAACTATTATATTGAGTATATCGAGGGAGAGGGTAGATAGAGAATCGAAGCTAGAAAGAAGTAAGTAAGATTTATGACTTTCTCAATTTCTAATATATGGGAATGCAAGAGATTTTTTTTTTAGGAAAAAATCTGGGACGGAAGGATTCGAACCTCCGAGTGACGGGACCAAAACCCGCTGCCTTACCGCTTGGCCACGCCCCACAAATGATCGATATGATGACTATCTCACACTTCGGGTTTCCTGTCAACCGGTTTCTTTAGTTATTTGCCCGGTTAGGGGGAAGCAGTAGCGAGAAGAGTTTGGGGTAGTTTGGAACTACTAGTACTTCGGAGAGCTAACTGAGGAGGAATACTTAAGTAGAAACCCAGTCGGATATCATTTTGGTGCGGTAAGGTTTTGATTTGGTGAACCCAAATTAATGGGGGAACATATAATAATATATGCCTGACGGGTCAACCAATTGAGAGGTGATGTGTAACCATGTCGGAGGGAAATTACTTGCTACATTACTGGAGAATAAAGATGATAGCTTCGCATGACATCTATCTGGAAAATTCTATTCACCTAAACGATGCCTCTTTTTTTGCCAAATTACCCGAAGCTTATGCAATCTTCGATCCCGTTGTGGATGTAATGCCGGTAATACCGGTGTTCTTCCTCCTCCTGGCCTTCGTTTGGCAAGCCGCAGTTAGTTTTCGATAATAAGTACTAGGGGATTGCTCAATTCCAGAATGCTCCGCTCCTTACGGGGCGACGTAGAAATAAAAAGTTGTCAAACAGTTGGGGTTGGGGAAGGTAAAAAGTTGGGGGGGAGTCGCTGCAATTCAGGCAAAAAACTAATTTTGGTAAATTGCAAACCTCTTATTCTTATATGGCATCCACCATTAGATATATTGGTACCGATGCATTAACTTCTATATCGAAAAATGGGATTGGATGCCCGCGGCTTACTCGAGATTGACAAAAATCAATTTTTTAATGAATTGAATATTTGTGCAATTTTTCCTTCCACCTATTGAAGTAATGATAAGAAAACGGAATACTGAATGGAATTTATACAATTCCTTTGGTGGAGTAATGTCTCGCAAAAGCCGGGTTCTTTCTTCAAATTTAATTGGGGGGGGAAGTCATATCCGTACGTCCAAGAAAATATAAAAGATAGAGATAAATAGATGTTCGGAACTAAACAAGGTTGCTCCGTCTCATTTTATCCCTAGTTCTAGAAAACATGGAGATGTTATCATGCTTACCCTCAAACTATTTGTCTATGCAGTAGTGATCTTTTTCGTCTCCCTCTTTGTTTTCGGATTTCTGTCAAATGATCCCGGACGAAACCCTGGCCGTAGAGATTAGGTAGGAATCAATGTCTTAGTTACCTCGTTAAGATAAGTTTCTCAAATCGGTTTAACCAATTTTTTAAGAAGGGAGAGAGAGGGATTCGAACCCTCGGTACGTATGATTTGTACAACGGATTAGCAATCCGACGCTTTAGACCCCTCAGCCATCTCTCCGAGCAACTGGGGTTGTCTTTTCCCCAAATTGTAACACCAAGTTAGATTGTAAGTCTATACCTACAATCTACATATACGGGTCAGTTCATGGAGGGGGTGGCCTTGCCCGCGTGCGTATTACTTGATTTGATGGAGTCAAATTCCGGATTACTCTTGGCTAAAAATTTCCCTCCTCTGTTTCTTGTCGGCCCCCTCCTATTTTCACGACGTGACATAGTAAAAATAAATTCGTAACCAAATCTATTGGGTACGGACCAAGAATTTTGTCCAAAACGGATTCGATACTTCTTAGCCTAGACAAAATTAGCGAATTTGCTTCCGCTAACTAAACCAAATTGATTGCCAATACGGTGCAATGGCGAATTTCGCAGTTGAAATGCTTGTTATGGAGGCGGAGCAAAATTATTTCACTTTATGAATTTGATGCCATCGGTTTCTCCCACCTCCCCATCTTTTCATATAAGTGAGAAAAAAAAAATTAAATAAATAGAGTTGTTTAATCTTTTATAAAATTTATTGATATCAAGATAGATTTCTGAAAAACGATAGAAGGAGGGATAATGAATCTAGAAATAATTGCACAACTTGCTATTTTAGCATTGGTAGTTGCATCAGGACCCTTAGTAATTGCACTATTGGCAGCTCGGAAGGGTAATCTGTGACGTGGGCAGCACAACCGAATACCTATTTTTTATATAGATATATACATATATACAGAAACAAGGAATGGGTGGGGGGGTAGGGGGGGGCTCCTCCTATAACCAAATGTAAGTACGTTTGGAACGCCTCACTAATGTACGTACAGCTCGTATAATAGAATTGTACCGCCGCGGGTATAGTTTAGTGGTAAAAGTGTGATTCGTTTCATATTGATTTTAATAGTTAAGGGATCTTTCAAACTGAATCTCAACTAAATCAAAAAGCTTTATTTTTATGGAAGTACATCTATTTTTCCTTACCAATTAGTGGCATGGAAAAAAAATGCACCATTTCTGTTACTCTTGTGCTTCGGAAGTCGTACCGGTTAGTGACAAAGCAGGATTATTTTGGTATGCAAAAAACTTGGGACGATTTTCTAATATAAAAGGAATCTATAAAAAAAAAAGAATCTATGGGTAGACATCTAAAATATTTGTTTCATCGTCACTGAACCTTGGAAAAAAAAATCCAAGCTTGAAAGTTACAAATAGATTGATCTTGGTTTGTCAGGATTATCATGCATTTTTTCGATTAAGCGATAACAATTGCTTCCGAGACTCGGTGAAAAATATTTTCCTAAGGATTTTTGAGAGTAAAAATAAAGAACGAAGTAAATAAAAAAAAAAAAAAAAAAGCAATTGATAAAATTACTTCTTTTTCCTTCTTTTGAAGGGATCATCTAGGAAGTATACCCATGCTGTACGACCGAAACGTAAGCAAGACTGACATAGATTTTATGGATACCACTTATTCAAAGCAGGGCGGTTCCCTCCTCTTCGAACGGTGGTGAAAAAAGGAGGGGAAGGAAAAGCCCCCAACTATTCCAGTATGGAGAAAGCCTCGATCCTCGCAGAAGTAGTTTTAATATGTGCTCCCGTGAGGCAAAGGAGACGACCCACTCGTCTTCCGATTGTTTTGTTTAACTAGGTTGATATATGTAGACGACTTCTACCCTAGTTTCGTACTACTTATCCCTCCTTTCGATAAAGGAGCCGAATGGGCGGAAACTACCATGTTCGGTTCTGGATTAGCGACGTTATAACCACTTGTTGTCGTCGACTATAACCTCTAGCCTTCCAAGCTACTGATGCGGGTTCGATTCCCGCTACCCGCTGGTGATGCTAAGAATCCCGGAGCCCTAGTCAAAGCAACCCCCTCACCCATGGATTGCGTCGTGAACAAACTGAAGTTATCGTTTGTTCACGATTTGGGAGCTAATCCTAATCCATCGGCATATTCGTCACCAACCGAGAAGAGAAAGCAATAGACGTCCATCGTCTAATGGATAGGACAGAGGTCTTCTAAACCTTAGGTATAGGTTCAAATCCTATTGGGCGTAATTTCGTGTTTGAAGTGATTATGTCGGCGTAGATGAAGTGGAAGTGGTCGGGTAATGCTTGGGAGTGATTCCCCGGGTACAATCTGCAACCCTATCGATCATTTCTCTTGCAATAGAAAAATTTCTGTTGACTCCTTAATTGCTTCCTTCAAAAGTGTTTCCGCTTGTTCTGTAGACACTTTTGTGGAACGAGTAATTTCACCAAATTGAGGTTTATTGGTTATTACGTATTCGCGTAGCTGAACCAAGAATCGTTTGACTTGTTCAACTTCTGGTACATCCAAATATCCGTTGACTCCAGTGTAAGTGGTGGCCACCTGTTCCCCTACCGATAATGGGGCTGATTGAGACTGTTTAAGCAGCTCACGTAATCGTTGGCCCCTAGCTAGCTGATTCTGAGTAGTCTTATCAAGATCGGAAGCAAATTGTGCGAAAGCCTCCAGTTCTGCGAATTGTGCTAATTCCAACTTCAATTTGCCAGCCACCTGTTTCATAGCTTTTATTTGAGCTGCGGAGCCCACTCTGGATACAGAAATCCCCACATTTATTGCTGGTCGAATCCCAGCGTTAAATAGATCTGCTGATAAGAAGATTTAGCCATCGGTGATAGAAATAACATTGGTAGGGATGTAGGCTGAGACATCCCCCGCTTGCGTCTCAACGATAGGTGAAGCCGTCATGCTACCTTCCCCTAATTGGAGACTTAACTTAGCTGCTCTCTCCAAAAGACGAGAGTGTGGATGAAAAACATCTCCCGGATATGCTTCTCGCCCAGGTGGTCTCCTTAATGGCAAAGACATTTGTCGGTAAGCTTGGGCTTGTTTAGAAAGATCGTCGTAAATAATCGGGGTATGCTGCTTGCGATACATGAAGTATTCGGCTAAAGCTGCTCCCGTATAAGGAGCAAGATATTGCAGAGTGGCTGGAGAATTCGCGGTCTCCGACACCACGATCGTATATTCCATGGCTCCGCGATCTTGAAAGGTATCCACTACCTGAGCCACAGAAGAAGCTTTTTGACCAATGGCTACGTAGACACGTATAACATTTTGACCTTTCTGATTCAAAATTGTATCTGTAGCTACTGCTGTTTTACCAGTCTGTCTATCACCAATAATTAACTCTCGTTGACCGCGACCTATAGGAATCATGGAGTCAATAGCAATAAGACCTGTTTGTAAAGGTTCGTATGCGGAACGTCTCGAAATAATCCCTGGAGCGGGGGATTCGATCGATCTAAACTCAGAAGCTGGGATTTGACCTTTCCCATCGATAGGTTGGGCCAAAGCATTTACAACACGACCCAAAAACGAGTCACTGACTGGTATTTGGGCAATCTTTCCCGTCGCTCTTACAGAACTTCCCTCTTGTATGGTCAAACCATCGCCCGTCGGTACGGCCCCAACATTATCAGATTCTAGATTCGGAGCGATCCCTACTGTACCATCCTCAGATTCCACCGATTCGCCAGCCATTACTTTGTTGAGTCCATGGATACGGGCAATCCCATCTCCGACTTAAAGTACAGTGCCAATGTTAACAACTTTTATTTCCGGGACATACCCTTCAATTTGCTTGCGAATAATGCTGCTAATTTCGTCGGGTCGAATGTTTATAACCATGTTTGCCAAAAAAATATTACTGGAAGAGGGAGAAGTAAAAATAAAACCCGTTTTACAATGAGATGGTAGTAAAATAAATTGGAACTAATTGAATTTGTTTCTCATGGATCTGAACAAGCCGATGTTATAATCAATCATTCGCAGATGCAGTTGATTATCCAGACGACTATTTAGACTTTCTAGAGCCCTCTCAGACGCTAGTCGAGAAACTTGCTGTCGAACCTGCTCGATAGCGCGTTGCTTCTCGAAACGAATTGCATAATTCTTACTATCTTCCAATCCTTTTAAATCTTCGTCGGCTGCATCAACGAGATCCCGCTGTTCCCTGTCCATCTGTGTAAGTCCATTGATTCGGATCTCATCCGCTTTAACTTTTGCTTGCTGCAGGCGAATACGAGCCTTCTGAAGTTTTTTAGTAGCCTCTTTGTGACGCTCCTCCGCATCTCGAATTGTATTCAAAATTGTTCTTTCACGATTCTCTAAGAAATTGATCAATGAAAGTGGATTACAGATCTCTGATTCTCGGAGACTGATAATCTCTTCCCAAACCGAACATGGATTTTTCGATCCATTCGGCTTTCCTGCCCGTTTCGCTTCTACCGGTAAATCGGTAGAATCCAACAGATAACGTTTTCACACGCGGGCTCGCCCCCTTTTTCTCCATTAACTAATAAGATTCATCTCGAATAGACTTGAATGCAATAATCAATTTTTGAAAAAGAAAAAAAAAGTTGAGGGCTCTCCCAGATAATTAGTAATTATTTGAGAGCCGCTTTTTCCGAGTAGTATTCATCTTGTATAGGTTGTCTATTCAGCAAATTGAAGAAGATTGAGCTAAATCAACTTCGATATCTACCTATCTATATATCTACCAATATAGGTATCTATCTCGAGAAGTGGTGCAAATCGAAGTATTCCTGATATGAGCGTCATGTACCGAATGATGCGTTTCCAGTCGCGATTTGGCTTACGCGGTAGGGGAAAGAAAACCCTAATTTTGCCAAGACTTCAAGCAATTTGGCTTTAACCATATTGACGACAGTCCCGAGAATCGGTCAATGGAAGTGATAGTTTCATCGATTACACGGAATGCTCCGGTTCTTGCATAACATTTATTCACAGGGAATTCGTCGGGGTTTTGCATTTTTGGGTGCAACTGGAGAAAACAGTTATCCCGCTCGGATATGCGACTCGCACACACCCCCTTTCCATAGTAAAACAATATACCTAGTACTAAAATTAAGTTGATTAAGTTTATCTCCAAAATATTGGTATTTAAGCCAATACTTGCGGCAAGAGTCCAATCACTTGAGGGAGCAACGATCTCACTTACACTTCTCGTAATCCTTTCCCTCCTAGAAGGTTTTGCAAAATTTGAACAACTTCTGGTCCGGCCTGGGGGGGAAGTTACAAATTTCAAACTCCGAAAAATCAAAAGAAAATCGGGATGGGGACAAGGTTTTCCGAGTCATTAATTTTGGCAACTTTTTTTGGTTTAGCCGATTCGTCAAAACTTTCTAGTTGGTAGAGAAAGGAGGAGTTACAAATAGACGCGGCAGGTACTCGGTTGGGTAGACGGGACAGCAACTTCCTACCAGGCCCCTCCCTCCCGGCTCGCCACTGATTCAAAAACAGTTTGGGGAAGGGAGGGGGTGCACCAGGATACTTCCCGTCACAAACAGGTTAAACAAATGGATTGGCAAATAACGGAGCTAGAGCTACAACTGATCCATGAATTGTCAAAGCTTCCATGAAAGCTAAACTCAGCAATAAAGTACCTCGTATCTTGCCTTCTGCTTCTGGCTGTCTCGCAATACCCTCGACTGCCTGACCTGCAGCAGTCCCCTGGCCGATACCCGGGCCAATTGAGGCGAGGCCTACAGCTAACCCAGCAGCAATGACAGAAGCAGCAGAAATCAATGGGTTCGTATTAGTCTCCTCTTAATTTATTTACGTTAATCAATATTATTTCGCTGGGCACTAACTAGACTCGGTGCAACGAAGACTTTCTAGTGAACGCTAATCGAGAAATCAATTCTACATGAATCTGATCGAAGCGAGTAATGTGGTGTAACATAATACCCGTATACTTAATGCTGAATCCGGAAAAATAATGAAGTACGAGAGGGATGCATCTACTTCCTATGTCAATCGGTGCTACCTCCCGCCTAATTTAATAAAATTGGATCGAAAAAATTTGAGTATTTGGTAATACTAATTACTATCTACCAAAACGTGTCTATTTCAGTTTTGATGCAATTAATATCTAATCACTTCATTTGATATACTATGACATAGGTCCAACTGACATCTAAACCGGTTCAAATGGGAAACGCAAAAACGACAAAAATCGCTTTTCAAATACCTTGTGTATTCTTTTTCAATAATAGGAGCTTGGCGGTGGAAGTCAATACCTATTCCTTATTCAAAACTTTAAATGGCTCAAATTCGATTTGGAGGCCATGCGGGAGTTCTAGTTATTAACCCCCCCCCCCGCCCGTCTTTCTTATTGCTATTCGGAGGAGAGGAGGAGACGACATGGATCTCGTACCACTATGGCATGATACCACGGAAACGGTTCTTTTCCACCACAGCGACCCAATGAATGAATGGTTCTCGGGAGAAGTATTTCGTGGTTACTATATTCTTTTGGAATGACTCAATCCAACCAAATCAATGGTGGCCCTCCGTCGATTCCCCGATATGAGCTGCAGCCGGAGTGGCAAAAATCAAAGCCTGTATGGCACTTGTAAATAATCCTAGAGGCGTCATGGGTACAGGAACAATTGGAGGTACTAGAGAGACGGGAACAGCTACTACCAACTCGTCAGCCAAAATATTTCCAAACAGTCGAAAACTAAGTGATGGGGGTTTGGTAGAATCTTCCAAAATGTTAATAGGTAGTAGTACCGGAGTTGGCTGAATATACTTACCGAAATAACCAAAACCTTTCTTGTGTAAACCTGCGTAGGAATGTGCTACCGATGTAAGCGAGGCTGACGCAACAGTAGTGTTGATATCGTTGGTAGGTGCAGCCAACTCTCCATGAGGTAACTGAACAATTCGCCAAGGAAACGGAGCACCAGACCGGTTGGAAACAAAAATGGGTGGAAACATCGTTCCAATAAATGGAACCCGGGGACGGTATTCCTCTTCCCCCATCTGGGTCCTAGTTAAATCCCTAATAGATTCAAGAACATATTCGATGAAATTTTGGCTGCCAGTTGGTACGACTTGGAGATTCCTGGTGGCTACAATAGGTAGGGCCAGCAACAAGGCGATAACGACCCAGGGAGTTACAAGAACCTGTGCATGAACTTGGAAATCTCCTATTTGCCAATAATAGTGTTAGCCTACTTCTACAGTCGATACTTGATACAGATAATCAATCTCATAAATTCGGAGTTGCTCGATGTGCGTAATACCCCCCTCTCAATAGATAAATTTATCTAAAATATTCGAGGTGATCGCTACAAATTCCTTATTCTAAAATAGCAGAAGCAAGTTATTTTCTGGCGGAATTAGGCGATATCCCCAATTATGGCATAAATCCCCCGCTACTGCTATTTCGTTACAAGTTGTCGAGGCAACTCTCAGCCCTGCCACCTTTCAATTTACCTCGGAGAACTTTGAGTTCGAACGACCTTCGCAAATAGCTAATGTTGGTTTGTCCAATATCCATCGGATTGAAGGTCGCGCGTCGTCATTACCGGGGATTGGGATATCTACAAGATCCGGATCGCAATCTGTATCGACAACACAAATTGTGGGAATACCTAGAATAATACATTCCCTAGGGGCGATAGATTATTCGTGTTGATCAGTAATTGTCGCAATATCGGGTAAATCTGACATATATTGAATTCCGCCTAGACACTTTTTTGGTTTAAATAGTTATCCCCTCAAAATCGCCGCCTCTTGCTTCGGAAGTCAGTCGAATCCTCCAGTATCTTCTCCGTTTTGTAAGTATTGAAACCTACGAAGACGCATTTCTGTAGTGAACCAATTTGTCGACGTACCGCCTAACCATTTTTCATTCACATAATGACATTGAGATCTTGTTGCGGCTGATGCTATCAAATCAGCTACTTGATGTTTTGTACCAACCGTTGAAAATTCCTTTCCCTCCGCTGCTGCATCAAATACCGAATCACAGGCTTCAGATGAAAGACGAGCAGTCTGAGTTAGATCGAGGATATGAACACCCTTCCGTTCTGTAAATATGTAAGGTGACATCCTGGGATTCCATTTCTGGGTTTGGTGACCAAAGTGGATTCCCGCCGCCATCATCCCTTCCAACTCAATATTCCGATTTTTCTGTTGCATCTTCCCCTCAGGTATAGAAAGCTGTAAATTTGTTTCATTTTAACTAAATTTGATAAATTATTACAATCTGGTGATCAATTTTGTGGGTTGAAACGCGCGAAAATTTCATTTAGTACTGGGTAACCCCTTACCTTATATCAAGATTAAAATAAGGGAGGGATCGGCTCAATCCCTTATGAATGAATAGATTGGGGTCGATATTTCGCTTCTCGCGGTAACCACGTAGATCATATTTTTTTTGCCAATTTGGGTTCTTGCTATTCCTATCTATTGCCGAATGAAACCCTTTTCGTTTATTCACTTCCAGTTGGCAAACAATTTCCGGACTACCTGTTCCAACAGGGACGACGTCGCCAAGAATAACGTTTTCCTTCAATCCTTTCAACCAATCGATTCGACCGCGGAGAGCAGCTTTGGCCAATACTCGCGTAGTTTCTTGAAGACTCGCCTCTGATAAAAAACTAGTAGTATTAAGGGATGCTTTTGTCATTCCCAGTATAATAGGTTCATAGAAAATCGGTCTCTTTAATACGCGATTCATCCGTTCTGCCTGTGACAACTCGACAAGCTCCCCGGGAAGGAAAACGTTGGTTATTCCGTCTTCCGACGCTACAACCCTTGATGTTAGTTGCCAAATAATAATTTCTAGATGTTTGTCGGATATTTGTACCCCCTGAGATTCGTAAACTTCTCGAATTTCATTAATTAGAATCAGTTGGCGGCGCTCCATACTTGTTCCGGCACTTAGAAAATGGCTCCATAGGTTCCCAATTAATCTCGTAATACCCCGATTCCATCTCCCAAAAAGATCTTCGATTCTTGCTGGAATAGATGCGATGGAACGAGACTCCAGCAACTGCTCAACCTTCGGAAGACCCTGAGTAATATCTCCAGATTTCAATCTATCGTATGGTAATGTTATTGATGTATCTCCCTCCCCAATGATGTCTCCAGATATCTTGTGGGGAATTGCTCCCCGGGTCGCTAGCAGGGTCCTACCAGTTCTGACTAGTAAGTAATCTCGGTGAATGGCTACGACCTGACCGGACTGGAGAAATACATTACCTCTAAAGAAATATCGACTTTCATTGATTAATAGTCCTGGATTAATTAATAGGATTCCCCGACTAAATAATTTTGGCGTCAGACGAATTGGCTTTCCCAAGAAAAATCTATTGAAAAAAGGATTTGTGGCGCATTTCAATGTTAATTTGGTTTCATCAATTAAATACCGATGTCGGTGGTCCGGCGTATCTGTTGAATACGTATCTGTCGAATAATCAATAAAATAATTTATGAAGAGAGAAGCTTTGCTACTCAGTGCCAAACGGGAGGTAGCCGAAAAAGGGGAAATTGCGTATGAAGTCCCCGATAGACCTACCTCTTCAAAATTTAATTGACAACAAGTGAAGCTCGATCTTTCATATTTAACTGATCTTTCTTTAATATTTAGATTCGGATACTTTTCTGGAAAAGATTTATATTTGGAGCTCAATGAAACGTTTTTCGGACTCCTGTGCGAACCGCTTATACCCGATTCTGGTCGAGGTAAGTATTTTCCAACCCCATTCTCGTAGCTATTATTGCTTGAATCGTCAAAGAAGTTAGTGCGATAAAAGTCATACGATGACGGAGTTAATGAAGATATACCACGTTCTGGCACAGAATGGACAATAATGCCCCGATATTTGGGAACTAAATCATTGCTGTCGCTGGATAAATTGACTCGAGCGAGAAAGGGCTTGTCGGCAAACACCAATTTTTGGGAAGCCTGACTGACTCGGAGCCTCCGTGCGGGGGGATACGCCACCGAATTAACCTGAAGAAAAGTACTAAAGAGATTATTGATTCGCACACTGGTGAGGGATAAAAAATTCCTTCTCCTGGAGGGGTTTTCGTGGAAGTGTTTCCGCCACCCAGCCACTAAAAAAGTTTGAATTAATTGAAGAGTCATGTGACTAATCATTTTGATTTCCTCACCATTTCTATGAGAAATACATAGAAGGGTTTCAGCTTTCGTGCATTTCTGCGTTTTCGGCTTATCAGCACAGAAGACTCCTTGCGACAAAGAATCGCTAGATACATCGTATCTGATAACTGGTCTTACCGGGACGGAGGTCTTTCTTCTCCTGTGAAGTGTAACCGATTGGAGGTAGACCCAACCCCTGGTTTTGATTCCATTAAGAATCATATTACCTGACTTTATTAGATTAATATTTTGTCTCTGTATACTAGTTGCCTTCTCTGGGTTGTGAATATATCCGGGTAATACTCTTACCGCAATACCGTTTGCTAATGTCTTTTCGATTCGGATTAGTCCACCTACTTTACTACTAATGGTATCAGTTATTCGCGTGCCTTCTTCTATAATAGTATTGTTTGTTACCAGAATAGATGCTGGAGGTTCATATATAGTATAAGCCTCCTCGGGAATTAGAAAGGAATTGCCTCCCCCGACTACTCTATACCACGAGCCGGAAGTCGCTTCTTCCGCCCTACTGCCAAAAGAGAATCTATTTCTATCAATGGGTTCAACTTCTATGGTACCATATCTTATAACCCCCGAAACACCAGTTTGATACTCGAATTTTTCGTAGATGGCGAAGATATCACTTCCATCCAAAATGCTGTTTAATTGAACATCAATATTTGCAAAACGTGATTCGTTAAAATTTTCTTGTTGTCTTCCCAACAACAGAGAAACGGATTCAGTTTTTTCGGACCGCTCCACTTTGATATTAGATAGAATATAGTTAAATGTTGGAGGTTTTGACCAATTTAAAAAACATTTTGGATCGATTCCAAATTCTCGGATACTTTTTTGGGAACCTTTTTGGTTGGCGGCATCAACTTTTTCCCCAATTCCTTCGAAGTAATCGCACCTCCTCTCGATCGAGTTGGGTTTGATACCGACTCTATCCCGATCTTTATGAAACAAATAGCTTTCGTCGGAATCGCTATAAGCTCCTGAAAGAATCCGGATATGGCCCGCCTCGCGTACGACACGAATGTAATTGTCTACGCAATCGCGGACGTGCCACACAAATTTACTCCAGTGAATTTCTCCCTTTAAATTTGGATAGATAGCTTTTTGGATACGTTCCTTAAGGGGAAACTCTTTGGCTCGTACTTCCGCGATAATTTGCTGCGCTTCGACATACTGACCGTTTCGAATCGTAAGTAGACTTTGGGCTGGGACAACAAAATCGTGTATAGCGCCACAATTTCTGATAACAACGGATAAATCATTTCGACACATCCAAGCAGGATGCCCATGTCGCGTACGTGTGGGATAAACCAGCCTCCCGTCGGAGTTAATAAGCCCATTAAACGGAATTCGTATGTATTCTGCGATATCGCCCGTAAATACCCCACCTGTATGAAAAGTTCTTGATGTTGATTGAGTTCCCGGTTCTCCAATGGATTGACCCGCGATGATGCCAACAGCTTCCCCTAATTCTACTAAATCGTAATGAGCAAGACTCCGACCGTAACGCCACTGACAAATCCGGAAAATGCTTTTACGCGTCAAAGGAGATCTCACATATATTGGCTGCGCCGATGCTACTGAGTTACTAGCCAGTCCATCACTGATATCTTGATTACGGGTGGCGATACATCTAACACCCCAATAGACATTATCTGCCAGCACACGTCCAACCAATTTTTGATATGATACTGTTCTGAAAGATTCTCGTTTCTCTTCGGCGATATTCAGCGAAGCAATGCTTTTGGTAGTTTCGCAATCCTTTTTGCGTACAGCAATGTGTTGGACCACTTCAACGAGTCTGCGTGTTGGGTATCCAGCGTCGGAGGTTCGAACGGCGGTATCCACAACCCCTTTGCGGGCACCATGGCGAGAAGTGATATATTCCGTCAGGGATAGGCCTTCGCGAAGGTTTCTTCGAATGGGTAGATCAATTACTTGTCCCCGGGGATCCGACATCAATCCCCTCATGCCAAGCAACTGATGAACTTGGGATATACTTCCCCGGGCCCCCGAAAAAGACATCATGTGGACTGGATTTAAAGGATCGATCATTTTGAAGCTTGGATTCATTTCTCGTTTCGGACATTCGCTTGTAGCGTACCAGGCTTCAATTGATTGACGTAATTTCTCTACGGCATGCGGACTTCCGTAACGATAATGCTGCTCCGAGACGTAACCTTATTTCTCAGCGTCTTGTACAAGCCATCCTCTGGATGGTACTGCTAGGAGGTCGTCGATGCCCAACGAGACAGATGCTTTGGTAGCTTGTTGAAAACCCAAAATCTTAACTTGATCCAAAATATTTGTTGTAGATGCAATTCCAAAACAAACGACTAACTTGCCGATGAGTCGCCTCGTCGCAACTCTATCCATTGTTTTATTGCAGAACGGTAATTCAGTTTGATCCGTCATTATAAAAACCTCACCTTATATATCTTTTTATACTGCGACATTTACTAATCAATAATTGGAAATTAAGCGATTTAATAAATATTTATTAAATCTATTTATATCTAAAAGATTTTTCATTCTTCATTTTCGAAGTTAGGTATAGGCATTTCGTCTCGTGTTACCATATGCGGTACGAACGAAGTAGCACACGAAGAGGCTTTTGACACACCTTGCATCGCTTCCTTTAATTGTTGATTAGACAAAATGCGACCAGCCGTGGTAAGTACATATATACTTGAAATATATCCCTTCCTACACTTTCTAATCCGGTAATTATCATAGGAGTGAAGAGAGGTTCCCAAGGATTCATATTGAGATTCAACAGGTAATTCACGAATTTTTGAACTAATCATTTCTAAATTAGTTTCCCATCGAAGCCACAAGAAACTACAGAAATCAATTTGATTTGATTCCTTGGCCCTGAGTATGTCGTAGTAACTACTGAAACAGGGCATTCCGGCAGGGTGGACATCACCCCTTCCCAAGAAAACGGAATGTCTATTTCCATAGATTCCTTGCTTGTTTTCAATTGTTAGTACATAAAGACCGAGAAGCATGTCTTGGCTCGGGACAGATACAGAATCGCCCGTAGCAGGGGATAACAAATTTATGTGTGAAAACATCGGAAGACGAGCTTCAATCTGAGCTTCGAGAGATAGGGGCACATGAACAGCCATCTGATCTCCGTCGAGATCTGCGTTAAACCCCCCACGAACCAATGGATGCAAACGAATAGCACGTCCTTCTATTAAAATGGGTTGAAATGCCTGTATACCCAGCCTATGCAAAGTAGGTGCTCGATTCAGCAGTATGGGATGACCCCGCATAACTTCCCGAAGAACTTCCCATATGACGGGATCTTCTTTTCGTATCATACTTTTAGCCGCTCGTAGGTTACAAGCTAGATGTCATCCGATCAAGTTACGAATTACAAATACTTGGAAAGGTTCGATTGACATTTCTCGGGGTAATCCACATTGATGCAATGAAAGAGATGGGCCTACGACAATAACGAAACGACCCGGGTAGTCAACCCGTTTTCCGAGCAAATTTTCACGAAATCGTCCTTCTTTGCCCTCAATAACCTCTGAAGATGACTTGTAGGGTCTGTTATTGATATCCCTCATTGGTTGCCCACGTATACCATTATCAATGGGAGCGTCTACGGCTTCTTGAATAAGTCTTTTCTGACAAACGATTAGTCCCTCCGGCGTGAATTCACTCCCCGATAAGAATTCAACAAGAGTATTATTTCGATGAATTACCTTTCTGTAAAGCTCATTGAGGTCGGAAGTAACTAATTCGCCTTCATACGATTCAACTATTGGTCTCAATTCAGGTGGAAGAACCGGCAAGAGATCTAAAACCATCCATTCCGGTTTTAAATTCGTCCGTAAAAAATCCTTGGCTAATTTCATCCGTCTGACCAAAAGATCTTTCCTTCTTCGAATTGTTCGGTCTTCCCATTCATTCCCAACAGGCCTTTGCTTCGCCGGCGCCTGCCACTCCAAATGTGCACGATCCATAACACTTTGCAGATCCGAACTAGTTAATCCTTTTTTGACAGCATCTCCCCCAGTCGCAATTTCGTTCCCTCGAAGCGTTTCATAATTTCGAGTAGAAAAGAAGGTAGGAAGCATGTTTCTCCAGGATCGGTCTTCATAATTGAACAAACCCCGCAATCTCAATAGGTTGGGCCTTTCGGCCACGGGCCTAGCAAGAAAAAGATTGGGATAGGTCGGGCGGTACCCCCCCCCCCCCCTTGGAATCGGACATGAATGTTTCCTCTCATCCGGCTCAAATAACTAGGCGTGAAATTGAAACAATTTGACGTCTTTGAGACGCAGTAGTCTCGTCGAAGATGAAGTAGTTGCTCATTACTCGGGTTTCAACTTGTTTTTCTCGAGTAGTCTTGGACCCTCCGTATTGAGCGATCTACCGGGAAAGAAAGAGTTTCCCCCTTCGATATTTATTTCCCAATTTAGTCGTAGCCTGGAGGTATTTCCCTTGTTCCCAATGCGATCACTTCCCTCTTTGGGTTTCCACTCCACTTCGATGGCTATTAATTTAATTGAGTAGAGAAATCGATGCGACGATTGAATTTTCATAACCATGTATAGAAAATACTATTTAGAAAGTTTTTTCTGAAAGGGAAGGGGAGGGGGAGGGGAAAATAAAATCAAAGTATTGTGTCGAAAAGCACTTGAATTTTATTCTATCAACTGAAATGAAAAAAATTATGACGAAGCCCAATCGCTGGATTTTTTACTAAGAATTAACCATAGAGGGGGTCCCCATTCTGTACGCGATAGTTTTTATCCCGAGTTAGACAATATTCCTCGATCGATGCGAGGGACATGTCGGTCAGAGGCTTCCCACTTTTGCATGGGATGACAGCTTATAGCCAATCCGTAATGATCAACACATACAATCGAGTCACGCATCGCAATATACTGGGCTTTCTGGTTCTTTAAGAGGTTTGGCAAGTGGATTTGCAATATAACTAGGGATTCGTTTTGAAAACCACACATGGGTTACCGGACATGCAAGTTTAATGTATCCCATTCGGTATCTTCGAACCCGGGAGTCGGTAAACTCAACTCCGCAATGTTTGCAAAAATTGGAATACTCCCCTTCGCTACCGGCAGATCGATAGTTTCCACACGCGCGGACGCCGCTTTTTATAGGCCCGAGTATCCTTTCACGAAATGAGCCATCTCTCTCTGGTTTATGAGTCTTGTGATGCAACGTATAAGGTTAATCAACTTGCCCGACGACGTCTCCGTTGGGTAACTCCCTCTCAGCCCAACCACGAATCTGTTCGGGGGAAGCCAGTCCAATTCGAAGCTGTTGATAATTAGCTCGATGAATCGTAATAGAAAAAGTTTTGATTGATTATTGATGAAAGAAGTTTCAATTGGATATCAAATATTTTCACTCTCCCTCTCCAAATCTTCTTCAATTATAAAGTTGTGCTCCAGATTTAAACCCATGCAACGTAACTCTCGAACTAGCAATCGGAAAGACTCTGGAACGGTATTGGTTCTGTAAACAGGTTTTCCGGTCATAATTGCACTAGGTACCTTGTAACGAGCCTGAATATGATCTGATTTAGTTGTAAGCATTTCTTGCGACGTGTAAGACACGCCAAAACCCTCCAAAGCCCGGACTTCCATTTCTCCAACCCGCTGTCCCCCTCGTCTGGATCTCCCCTTGAGAGGTTGTTGCGTAACAAGTGCGTAAGGTCCGCTGGATCGTGCATGAATTTTATCGTCGACCTGATGAATCAATTTCGTCATATAAGCTTTTCCGGTTGTAACGGGTTGTACGAAGGGATCACCCGTTCGTCCATCGATAAGTCGGCTCTTTCCGGGGTGATCGGGTTCAAATAACCACGGATTACGAGTACTTGCACTTGCTCTACAAGGTTCTGAAAATACTAGTTTTCTAGAGGCTTCCCGTTCGTATCTCTCATCAAAGGGTACTATACGGTAATGGGTTTCTGAAAACTCCCCGGCTAATCCAAGTAGGCATTCGAAAATCTGTCCCACATTCATTCATGAAGGTACTCCTAAGGGACTTAATACCGTATCGACTGGTGTACCATCTTGCAAATAAGGCATATCCTGTCTGGTTAATACTTTTGACACAATACCTTTATTTCCATGTCTACCAGCTATCTTATCACCTACTTGTATCTTACGCTTTTGCAGTATATAAATATGAATGACTTCTGAATCGTTCGAAGTGTCGTCTTCGGGGTAGACCCACCTAACGTCAGTGACTCGGCCTCTTCCACCAATCGGAACTTTGAGACAGCTTTCTCTTGCGTTAACTAGTTGTATACCAGAAGTGGCTTGTAATGATCTCCCCTCTGGAGCACGTGATGAATCTGCCCCCTCTTGGGGCGTTGGTTTACCCACCAAGGCATCTCCCGCCTCTACCCAAGATCCCGATTCTACGAGCCCATTATCGTCTAAGTGTCGAAGCGTATGACTATCCAATTGAGGTATTTGCTTGGTAACCTTTTCGGGACCCTGATTTGTTACGCGAACTTCAACTTCGTGTCTTTCAATGTGAAAAGATGTAGAGATGTCTTCGTATATTGGGCGTTCACTAATCAGCACCGCATCTTCAAAATTGTACCCCTCCCACGGCATGTAGGCCACTAGGATATTTCTACCTAAAGCTGATTCCCCCCTGGCGGTTGCTGCCCCATCCGCGATGACTTCCCCGCGTTTCGGTAATTCTCCCGCCGAAACCGTAGACTTTTGGTGTATACAGGTATTACCGTTCGAACGTTCGTATATTCTTAACTCATTGCTTATAACACGCAAAACCGCGTCATTGCTTGTTGCTTCATCGATTGATGATAGTTCAATTTTATTACCATCACTACATCGGATTTATCCTTCTCGTGCGGATACAACTACACTTCCCGAATCTGAAGCTACTTAACTCTCTAACCCGGTCCCTACAAAGCACCTTTCGGGATTAACCAGTGGAACCGCTTGACGTTGCGTGGTAGAACCCGTTAAGGCGCAGTTCGCATCATTATGCTCAATAAATGGAATAAGAGAAGCTCCGATAGAGAAATAATGTAAGGGATGAATGCTCCGGAAATCAACTTGTTCCCAAAGGACGCTGAGAAATTCCTGTTGATATCGAACCGGTATGAGTTCCCTCTCTCCAGTTCTCCATTGGGATATTAATGAATTCTCAGTTGCTATTCGATAGCAATCATCTTCAGTGGGAGATGAGTCGATTAATTGCTCCTTTTCGGATGATTCCGACATTTTAAGGTACGGACTCTGCAAAGAGCCGGAATTGCTAATCTCTGCCTGAATAGCTAGTGACGAAATAAGGCCAGCATTCATGCCTTCCGATGTTTCGATCGGGCAGATACGGCCATAATGACTAAAATGAATATCTCTAGCTTGAAAACTAGCGGTTCGGCGTGTCAACCCGCCGGGACCTACGGAGCTTAATCTTCGCTTATGAACCATTTCTGATAATGGGTTGGTTTGGTCTAGAAATTGTGATAGGGGGTGTGATCCAGAAAACTCTTTGAAAGTTGCTATTACTGGTGCAGGCGTGACTAATCCCCGGGGCGTTATCGCGCGTTTGCGCCTAACAGCCCTAGAGAGATTTTGTCGAATCGAATTCTCTAAACGGTTTAGGGCCAGTTTCAATTGTTCCTGAGGCGAATCCGCTACGGATCGAACACGTCGATTTTTCAAGTGATCTATGTCGTCGAGGTTGCCTATTCCGTAGCTGATTTCTATTGAATGATCTGCGGCTGCTAATATGTCTTGGGGTAGCAAAAAATGTTCCGTTTCAGGTACATCAAGAGCTAATTTGATGTTTAGGTTTCGCCGACCAATCCGCCCTAACTCGCATCTATGCTGAGAAAACCTCTTCTATAACTCCTTGAATATAGATTCTGAAAATGAGATATCCGCGTCTGTAGCAGAGTACGGGTGTTTGTAAAGTTCTGCTATAGCATCCTCCGACGATTCAACAACCCCCTCTTGCTTCTTTAACATATTTGAAAAAATCTTGGGGTAACGAACATTTTTCAAAATATCTTTTCCACTTAACCCCATAGCTATTGATGAAATCGAAATGGATATCTTTTTCTTCCTACTGATGCGAACCCAAATTTTTTCTTTCCTATCCATTTCTGATTTGAATCTCCCTCCCCGATCCGAAATTACAGTGCTAGTATACGCGGAAACTCCTTTTTGATCGGATTCCCGGCTGTAGTAAATACCGGGACTTCTCAAGATTTGATTGACTAAAACTCTGGCAACCCCATTGATAATGAACGTGCCTTTGGGATTCATCCAAGGAATAGATCCGGTCCGCACGTCTTCTTCTTGCACCACTCCATCTTCGCTACGAGTCAATTAAACTGGTACATATGGATCGGATGAGTATGTGACACATTGATACGCGGCATCTCTTCCCTCGATTGAGGGTTTCGTCAATTGGTACCGTTCACTAATAGGTTAGAATTCAACTTCCTTATCTGTATCTTCAATTTTCGGAAAATTTTCAAGTTCTTCAAGCAATCTTTCATTAACAAATCTACTAAACCCTTCAAATTGAATTTGTGCAAGTTCTGGTAGTACGGGCATATTTTCATTTCCTTCTAATAAAGTGATACATCGAGACCCATCCTCAATTAAAAATATATTCATTAGATTTCCATACTTCCAAATTTCCACGTGTAGGACACTTTACTTCTAGCCCCCTAATAAATTGAAATCAATTTATTCTCTGTTTTTCTTTTATCCACAACCATTTGCGGATAAAAAAATGGCGCTGAATAAACAAAAAGGTGTGGAGAAAACTATGAAGTTATTCTATTCTTTTCATAAGCTGTGAGCAAAAGACGTCTGTGCGATCCAGATTTTTTAAACCTACGTACTTCTCGATTGAGTAAGTCATTTTTTTTTTTATCAAAATTGGTCGAAATACTTACGCATCCAAAACCGAGGTAACGGTCGATGAGAAATAACACTAAGAGATACGTAACAGCAAAGTAGGTTTGGCAATTATATCACACCAGGAATTTCGATTACCAGGAAAGCTTGGAGAAACATATGGTTGTTCCTCTTTCCGTCGGTAACAATTTCGTGTCATCAACCTCAAGCTTAGTTAAAATCTACGAAAAAAAGCTACTCGTTAAAAAAAGGGTTAGGTTTCGGAAACATTTTACACCTGTGTAAAAATCATTACCGATCTAATGGTAGATAGATCTGGTTACTTCTTGCGACTATCCGTCCAAGCGGGGACACCCCCCCCTACGAAGAAAGTAAAAATATGAAGAAAGTAAAAAAGGTCGCTCACTCAGCGTTGACTCTGAGGCAATTGACACATAGACTAAAATCAAATTAATTATTGGGATTGTAGTTCAATTGGTTAGAGCACCGCCCTGTCAAGGCGGAAGTTGCGGGTTCGAGACCCGTCAATCCCGATAAACTCGAATGAGATGCGCTAGTTCAAGGTTCAATCTACAGCCTCGGGCTTGCTTCTTGGGTCGAGCTGGATTCGAACCAGCGTAGGCATTGCCAGCGGATTTACAGTCCGTCCCCATTAACCACTCGAGCATCGACCCATAATTTTTGAACACTTCGGTTTTGCCTCATCGAGTTACCGACTTTTGACAAGTCGAAGCTGAGCCCTATTATTGGGTAGGAATCGACAAGAAAGTAAGAATACATTTCGTCAATATGATCGATGAGATTTTCAAAAGATGAATACCCCCAGGGGAATTCGAATCCCCGTCGCCTCCGTGAAAGGGAGGTGTCCTGGGCCTCTAGACGATGGGGGCTTGATTACCTTTTGGAAGAATAAGGGTATTCCCTACCAATTGTCAATCCAGAAAAACTGGCAAGCAAGTAACGAGGGAACCAATTTCTTCAACAATCTAGATTGGGATTATACTAATCATTTAAATAAATTTTTTATATTGTCTAACTCAAAATAAATAAATTATAGCGATAAATCAATTAATCCGAAGCAAAAGCGTCAAGATTAGGCTGCTATTGCGCAAAAACAAAGAATAGGTATTCTCGAGATTTTATTTCGTGATATACTATGTAATCGATATTGAAGATTCGACTTCGATATTTTTTCCTTTATCTGTGATTAACCAAGGATTCGGTCGACCCGACTAATTAAAACTAGATGGTTCATAATGGAGTCCGAGAGTTTTTTCCACTGAAAGCCACTCGAGCTATTTTCCAATTGATGATTTGAACTACCAATACGGAAGTAAATATTCTTGCGTTCTTAGCCACCGCACTTTTTATTCCAATCCCAACAGCTTTTCTACTTATTCTTTACATCCAAACGGCCGCTCAGAATAACTAGTTATTGGTAACGACTACCTATCTGCTAATAAATCTTCATATGCAAGAGCGAATCAGAAGAGGAGAAGCAGGGGACACTGTTTACTCGCCGCAAAACCGAGCGATATGCAAACTGTCATTTCTTCTATTCCGGACAAAGTTTTCATGCTACCCGGTTGCTGCTGGTAGCTACTTACTCTCAACTTAGCACTCCTTCCTGATTATCTCTTTTTACGCCAATTGGGATCTATGCCTCTTTCCCTCGTTTCTATTCTTCTACCTACCGTGTATTACGCATTATTCTCGAATAGAATTGACCAAAATTGATAGATCAAAAAAATGATCTATCAATTTCTACTTCTACTAGATTATTCTTGCTTGTTACAAAGCTGGGTTCTACCCAATTATTAATTTTAGTTATTGGGCTAAAGCACTGGGATTTACTCCTTCGCATACCCGTCGAAAGGAGATGAATCAATCTAAGCAAAACAAGCAAAACGAAGTGAGGTATCCGAACCGGAGGTCTGATCTCAAGTGTATGTCAAGCTTATATTCATTTCCTGCTTCTTGTTCCAGGCGCAGTCATAACATCAGACAAAAAATTTGAAGTTTGAATTAGCGACGGGATGAACTAGCAACAACCGGGATAGGTTCCTTCCGATGGCAAGAAGATAAAATCAGTGTACTAGATTACTAAATTCATCCAATTTTTTATTATTATTTTTTTATTACAAATAGAAAAAATCAATTAAGTAAGAAGCGGCTGCATCAGGCTTTTTCACTCAAAAACAAAATATAGGGCGGGGGAAACACGAATCGGTGGTCTCGCCACAACGACGCGTATCCCCCGAATCAGACCAGTGGAGACCTGGTTGGTTAACCGCTTGTCACAATCCGCTCCTTCCCCGAACTACAAGTGAGAGAGAAAATGTAGAAATCACCGTCAGGGCAGCCCAAGCTATAGTAACTAAATCCGTAGTTGTAATTCCTATCTATTCACTCTCTCAATTTTTATTAATTGCTAATTACTTACTAAGTCAAAAAAAAAAAAAAAAGGCAAAGCTTGAAAAAGCTTGAGACGCGTTGTCGGTGAGGAGCAGACGCCTGCTTTATAGCATACTCCAATAACAAGAGGTACTGAGTACCTGGAAACCTATAAATAAAAATATAAATATATATTTATATTTATATATTTATTTATATATTTATTTATTTATTTATTTATTTATATATTTTTTTATATATTTTTTCAATGGTACTGGTTGATGTTCGCCTCTCCAAACATTTTGATGATTTGTACTTTCGGGTTATCAACTAATGATATACTGAAATGGGGTTGTTTATGCGTGACGCATCGAGACACATGAAATGTGATAGGCTATAACAGGCTATAGAGCACCTCGACCTGTATCCGATTTCGGCGCAGCAAACGATCCCCGGTAAAACTACCCAAATAAATAAATCCAATTAGACTAAATAAATCTAGTTCTTTATCTTTATACACAGAAACATTTTCTTGTTAGGCGACACCCAGATTCGAACTGGGGAATTAAGGATTTGCAGTCCTCCGTCTTACCGCTTGACTATATCGCCCTTCGCTAACTGTCAGCGAATAGCGCTTATGCGGGGGCAAGAAAAAAAAAAGCACTGATCCGGTTCGGAATGTTCGGTAGCAAGTAGCGTATGTAGCGATTATGTTATCAACGTATAGCGATGCTAGACGTCTAGCAATTCTATTAGTAATAAGTATACTATCCAGCAGAAGCATTAGCAAGTAGCTGGCCCCCCCCCCCCCCCCGCACAATTCACCTACGATATATATGCATTTGCCAGCGAAACGGCTACCTCGACAAAGACAAAATCGTTTCATCTCAACATTTCATTCAATTCAAAGGAAGAAACGAAATTTTGCTTTCTCTTTTACTAATTGCTCATCTTTTCCTCCCTTGAAAGAACCAAAGAATTCCATAAAAATTTTTATGCATATTTGTAAATATATGACGTAACTTCCTTATTTTCCACGGGATAGGCGGATAGCGGGAATCGAACCCGCGTCATCTCCTTGGCAAAGAGATATTTTACCATTCAACTATATCCGCATAATCTGCTATTTCATTTTAGCACTGCAAAAGTTTCCTAATAGTTGAGAAACTTAGTTTATATGTGAAAAACTGAATTTATCGGGAGGACCTCGCGTATATCTTCCCTTCCCTCAACTGTTGAAATGAATTTTTTGTTGTAGCCCCTTATCTACATCTACGTGCGTAAATCTCCTTTATTTGACGTCTCCACTCGTAACGGTGAATTACGAGAGGAGGAACCGAAGCTCCAAATATTTAGGAGATAAAAGAGTTGGGTATACCTACCAGAGAAACTGATCCAATCCATAATGAAGCCCCTGAGAAGACAATATTTTTGTTGCTGGACCAGCCACCGGGGGATGCGAACGCGACGGGGACACCCACAACTAGTAGGAATGAGATGGCAATTAATCCAAATAAAGCCAATTGGAACGCGATAGTCATAATTAGGATTGTTTCCACATAAGGAATAAGTTGTTCGTACCATCCAATCCTCATCCGACGGAACTCTTGCCTCGCCACGACTTACTCTTTTGGCGGGGCACAAATACCTCTTCTTTGTCACTAACTACCTTAAGGTTCATAAAGTATTCGTTGAGTTATAATTGGTTTGAATTCCAACATCCGGGACGATTATCTGCGACAACTCCACGGTCATAACTATTTACACTCTGTATCTTTCACGGTATAAAAAAATCTTGGTGAGGAGAAAAGAGATATCCATTAAAATCTATATATAAATAGATATTTATGACCTCCTAACCTCCCATCAGAAGTGCCTAAAAAACGTGATAGATACCCCCAAGTATCGGGTGAAAAATATGCCCCGTCAGGGGGGGGGAGAGATGGTCGAGCGGTTTAAGGCTCCAGTCTTGAAAACTGGCGTGGCGACAAAACGCCATCGAGGGTTCGAATCCCTCTCTCTCCTACTATTTGTATCAAATAATACTGGGCTGAAGGGGCGACAGTTATTACTAGTCTTACAAAATCTATTTTTTTTTTTTTTTTTTTTTCCTTCTATCGAACTGGGGAGAACTTGGTATTATCTATCACCAGGTAATAAGATTAAATCTATCTATCTATCTATTTAAATAGATAGATAGAGTTTGCCTGGATGTAACGAATCCAGCACTGACGTCAAGACATAGACTTATGTCTATATTGGTTTGCTAGCAAAAAAAAAAACAAGAAGTGCAGATTTTTTTTTACTCCATTTTTCCATCATCTCAACATATGTCTTCGAGTTTCAATTAAGGGGTGTCATAGAAAGAACAGGTTCGGTATCGCGGTCAATTCCTTTCTCAAACCCGGCTGCGGCTGCACGAGCCCTACCCGCGTGCCATAAATGACCCACGAAAAAAAAGAATCCTAGAACAAAGTGGGAAGTAGCTAACCAACTCCGGGGAGATACGTAGTTCACAGCGTTGATCTCAGTAGCTACTCCACCCACAGAGTTTAGAGAGCCCAGGGGGGCATGAGTCATATACTCCGCGGATCGTCGTTCCTGCCATGGTTGTATATCCCCCTTCAATTTACTAAGATCTAAACCATTGGGACCCCTTAAAGGCTCTAACCAAGGAGCACGAAGATCCCAGAATCGCATGGTTTCGCCTCCAAAAATAATTTCTCCCGTGGGGGAACGCATCAGGTATTTACCCAACCCAGTAGGTCCTTGAGCGGAACCTATGTTGGCACCGAGACGTTGGTCCCTGACAAGAAAAGTAAAAGCTTGGGCCTGAGAAGCTTCTGGACCGGTGGGACCATAAAATTCACTGGGATATGCTGTGTTGTTAAACCAGACGAAGCAGCAGGCGGTGAAGCCAAAAATTGAAAGGGCTCCCAAACTGTAGGATGAGTAAGCTTCCCCGGACCATACGAAAGCGCGACGAGCCCAGGCAAACGGTTTCGTTAATATGTGCCAAAGTCCACCGAAAAGACAAATGGATCCCAGCCATACATGTCCCCCGACAATATCTTCCAGATTATCCACACTTGCAATCCACCCTTCGCCCCCAAAAGGAGATTTCAGTAGGTAACCAAAGATAACGTTAGGACTTAGGGTAAGATTCGTAATCTCTCTTACGTCTCCACCCCCGGGTGCCCATGTGTCATACAACCCTCCGAAATAGAGTGCTTTGAAAACTGGGAGAAAAGCTCCGAGACTTAGTAGTATTAGATGAATACCGAGAATTGTGGTCATCTTATTTTTATCTTTCCAAGTATAGCCAAAGAAAGGAAAGGATTCCTCCAAAGTTTCGGGTCCAATAAGGGCGTGATATATACCCCCGAATCCCAAAACTGCAGAGGAAATCAAATGGAGTACTCCGGAAACGAAATAGGGAAAGGTATCGACTACCTCCCCGCCGGGACCCACCCCCCAACCCAGAGTAGCCAAGTGGGGAAGTAGGATTAGTCCCTGCTCATACATAGGCTTCTCTGATACGAAATGAGCCACTTCAAACAGATTCATAGCTCCAGCCCAAAAGACGATCAGGCCAGCATGAGCTACATGGGCACCAAGCAATTTACCAGATAGATTAATTAGTCGAGCGTTGCCAGCCCACCAAGCAAAACCTGTGGTTTCCTGATCGCGACCACCCAGCGAGAGGGTTCCATTAAAGAGCGTTTCCACGGGGTAAAACCTCCTCGGGGAATACAAGGTTTTCGTGGGGCTGATCCTGAGCTGCCATCCAGGCACGGATACCCTCGTTTAGTAAGATATTTTTTGTATAAAAAGTCTCAAACTCGGGATCTTCTGCTGCGCGAATTTCTTGGGAGACAAAGTCGTATGCACGTAAATTTGGGGCGAGACCAACTACTCCAATAGCACTCATCCATAAACCTGTCACTGGCACGAATAACATGAAGAAGTGTAACCAACGTTTATTGGAGAAAGCAACACCGAATATTTGGGACCAGAAACGATTCGCGGTTACCATTGAATAAGTCTCCTCAGACTGAGTTGGGTTGAACGCGCGAAATGTGTTCGCGCCATCACCATCTTCAAACAGAGTATTTTCGACTGTAGCGCCGTGGATGGCGCATAAAAGGGCGGCACCGAGGACTCCCGCAACCCCCATCATGTGAAATGGATTCAGAGTCCAATTATGAAAACCTTGAAAAAATAGAATGAATCGGAAAATGGCGGCTACGCCGAAACTGGGTGCAAAAAACCAACCGGATTGCCCCAAAGGGTAAATCAAGAATACGGATACAAAAACCGCAATTGGAGCGGAGAAAGCTATTGCGTTGTAGGGGCGTAGTTGCACAGACCTCGCAAGTTCAAATTGGCGTAACATAAAACCTATCAGAGCAAAAGAGCCGTGAAGGGCGACGAAGGTCCATAAACCTCCTAACTGGCACCAACGGGTGAAATCTCCTTGCGCTTCAGGGCCCCACAGGAGAAGCAAGGAGTGGGCCAAACTGTTAGCGGGAGTGGAGACCGCGGCAGTCAGAAAATTACATCCCTCCAAGTAAGAACTAGCTAATCCATGGGTGTACCATGAAGTGACAAAGGTTGTACCTGTGAACCAACCGCCCAAAGCGAAGTAAGCGGTGGGGAAAAGTAATAGGCCAGACCAACCCACGAAGACAAAGCGATCTCTTCTGAGCCAGTCGTCCATACTATCAAATAAATCTTTCGGTTCCTTGGAAGATTTTCCAATGGCAATGGTCATATTCATTCCCTCACTCGGCTCCTCAAACCATTTCTGGGTTCCCCTACTTTTTTTTTTCTTCGAGCCGCGACGTGGTGTAGTTCCGTCCCTTCGCGGTAAGATGGGCCACTGTAACACTGGTTCTTCCGAGAAGTCATTTGCCGAAGCAGCATACTCCTAGGAATTATTACGCGAAAGTGAGACTGATAGATTTTTCAATCTCAGGAGTTTGGGATTTTCCGCCCCCTTCACCGTTTCTTTGCCTCGCTTCTAGTTTTCTACTCTCTCTCTTTCTTCTGTTGTTTTTGTCGAGCCAATTCTTTTATTATCTTTTTTTTTTTTTTTCACTTCTTTTTCATCCAATTTTAAATTTTAGGCATCTCTTTTTCATTACTTACTTGATCCCGAGCTGATCTCATTTGTTACGCAGTTTTTTGAGAAGTGGGTAGACCTTTCTTTTCTTCCGAGACTTTATTAACCACTCCGCCACACTGACGGTACCTCGGGAATCCAACCTAGCAGGAGACAAATTCGTTTCCATGAATCTCTGGGGAAGGAAATACTAGAGCGGCGTGAAGAGCTACATCTATCTATATCTATCTATCTATATCTATCTTTTATGTATATAGATAGATATAGATGTATATGTAAATATATATGTGTGATATCCATCCCCTTTCTGAAATTATTTCGGTACTTATTTTACCAATCCGTGGTGAAAATTGAAAGTCTTTTCTTTTGGTCCCCAGTAGCGGGAGTGGGTAGCGGCGTGCCACAGTTTAATCCCGAGCGGAGGATATTTCACAAATTTCAACATCGAACAAAGTGACTCCTTCTTCGTTCCAAACCCCGGTGGCAAAATTGTATTCAGGTATTGGGGGGTATTACAAATCAAATAAGAGTGCCAAAGAGTCAAATAATTTCTGTCAGTGACAGAAAATTATCTAAATAAGCGGTAAAAGAAAAAATTGTTATGTAATTTTCTTTTTTTTTTTTTTATTTATATAAATTGAAACTTATATATAGGTATAGTTACATCGATAGATATATATCTATATCTATATATATATATATTGATATTGAGAATTTGCATTCAATTCCCAAGATAGGAGTAGCAAAGAAGTTCCCGGCATTAAAAATTATATCCACCTCATTTTTTCTTATTGTAAGGAACGACACATTACTCGGTGTAGCGATACTACTTAAGTTAAGCCGGAAATCGCGGTAGAAAACGAAACGATTTGACTAAGAAATTGAATTTTGAGGCAGTTGGTTATAATTTTGCACCAAGTTATAATTACATTTTTACGAAACTGTAATTTTTTCATCAGAAGTTGTAGGGATTACAATTTTTTCCTCCGCATCGGGACCACGCGGACCCGGGCGTTTCCGTGGAACTGAGACAGCTTGATCCTTGGATTTCGGACGACTTCTCGGTTAGCCCTTTGTCGGATTTGAACCGACGACTTACGCCTTACCATGGCGTTACTCTACCACTGAGTTAAAGGGGCTTCAGATCAAAATTAAATTTGGGTTAAATTCTGTTGGGCACGTCGTTAGTTTTTGTCCCGTCTTTTCCGCCTCTTTCGCAATATTTGAACTTAACGAAACAGAAGAGACTAGGTCTAATCTAAGCCACGAAATAGCTATGTTCCTAAAATATACTTGTATATCTAGATATACACCTATAAATCTATTTATCTATCTCTAGATAGATAGGTTTATCCTCTATTGAATAAAGAAGCTCAGAAAGGAAGGTATAAGAAATAAGAGGAGGAGAAAAAATAATGATTGGGTAATTTTCATTCTACCATGTGGCATCAAGTACTCCCAATCTAAGAATGGGTAGAAAGACTTGTACTTTCTCCATCTCCGGCCTGAAAAAACCTATATCCGATCCATCGGTAAAACATGGAAAAGAATTTTATTAATTTAAGCTCGCGGCGAAGACCAAGCACCGTACTACTGACATAGGTAAACAATTGATGGTTTACTTTGCGGAGACAGGATTTGAACCTGTGACCTCAAGGTTATGAGCCTTGCGAGCTACCAAGCTGCTCTACCCCGCTTAGTTAATGCCTTCAATGTAATTATTATACATCTCTTGAATAATTACATTGAATATGATCAGAAAGAACTGTCTACTTCGGAGAATTAGACATCACTTGCGAGATGAGTGGAAAAAAACTTTTCCTACCAACTTGATTTCGATACTCCGGGCAGCACGCAAGTATGTGCCATTTCACGAGGTACGTGTCTAGATAAGCCAAAGTCTCGGTAATTGGATCTGGGTCGTCCGGTTAGGGAACACCGGTTACGGAGACGAACAGGTGCACTATTCCGCGGTAGAGATTGCAATCTTCTGGAAATAGTTAACTTATCCTGAATTGGCAAACTACTTTTAATCCGTCTTTTCAAAGATTGGCGGGTAGCCTCATATTTCTTCACTAACTTTTCCTTTTTCTTCTCCTTCTCAATGAGACTTTTCTTTGCCATAATTGATGAATCAGTAAGCAGGATTGGATTACTACTTTAAAACAAATTTGAACTTGCGGCCAAAAATTTAGTTACCAATAACTAGGGAAGAAGTAATAAACCTCTACCTCTAATTATTGATAAGTGGATAATCGGTCTCAAAATCGGCTCGGATGTGGAAGGTAATGGGGGGGGGTAAGCTTGACGCGAAGATATGCGATTTTGGTTTGGTAGTCAACCGAACCAAAATTAGCCAAATTTACCTGATGTAGATGCGATTAGAAAAGCTGCGTAGGTAAATATATAACCTACGGAGAAGTGGGCTAATCCCACCAGTCTTGCCTGAACGATAGAGAGAGCGACTGGCTTGTCTTTCCAGCGTATCACATTTGCTAAGGGTGTTCGTTCGTGGGCCCAAGCTAAGGTTTCAATGAGTTCTTGCCAGTAACCGCGCCAAGAAATTGGAAACATAAATCCGGTAGCCCACACAAGATGTCCAAAAAGGAACATCCATGCCCATACAGATAAACTGTTCATACCGAAGGGATTATAACCATTGATAAGCTGCGAGGAGTTCAGCCACAAATAATCCCTCAACCACCCCATTAAATACGTAGAAGATTCGTTGAATTGAGCAGCATTGCCTTGCCACAAAGTTATGTGTTTCCAGTGCCAGTAGAAAGTGACCCATCCAATGGTGTTCAGCATCCAGAAAACAGCTAAATAAAAGGCATCCCAAGCTGAGATGTCGCAGGTACCGCCTCGGCCGGGACCATCGCAGGGAAAACTGTAACCGAATTCTTTTTTATCTGGCATCAACTTGGAACCGCGCGCGTCTAATGCGCCTTTCACTGAAATTAGTGTAGTTGTGTGTAGGCCCAAGGCAATGGCGTGGTGAACCAAGAAATCCCCGGGCCCAATCGTTAGATATAACGAGTTGCTGCTGTTGTTGACAGCGTCCAACCAGCCGGGTAACCACAAGCCCCGACCGGCATTACTTGCCGGACTACCTGCCGAGGATAGAAGCACATCGAAACCATACAAAGTTTTGCCATGAGCAGATTGAATCCATTGAGCAAATACGGGTTCAATGAGAATCTGTTTTTCCGGAGTCCCGAAGGCTAGCATTACATCGTTGTGGACGTAAAGCCCTAGTGTGTGGAACCCCAGGAATAAACTAGCCCAACTTAAGTGAGCTATTATTGCTTCTTTGTGTTCCAACATTCTTGCTAAGACGTTATCTCTATTTTGTTCTGGATCATAATCTCTAACAAGGAATATAGCTCCGTGTGCGAAAGCTCCTGCCATGATAAACCCGGCAATATATTGGTGATGGGTGTATAGCGCGGCTTGAGTTGTATAATCCTGTGCTATGAAAGCATAGGCGGGTGGGGAATACATGTGTTGCGCGACCAACGAAGTGACGACCCCTAAAGCAGCTAAAGCGAGCCCCAACTGAAAATGAAGAGAATTATTGACCGCATCATAAAGTCCTTTGTGTCCACGGCCCAACCTACCTCCCGGAGGGATATGAGCCTCGAGAATCTCTTTCATACTGTGCCCAATACCAGAGTTAGTCCTGTACGTGTGGCCGGCAATTATAAACACAACGGCAATTGCTAAGTGGTGATGAGCGATATCAGTTAGCCACAAACTTTGAGTCTGTGGGTGAAATCCGCCCAAAAAGGTTGGAATAGCTGTTCCCGCTCCTTGAGTGCTATCAAACAAATGGCTACTAGAGTCGGGATTTTGCGCATAAACACTCCACTGACCCGAGAAGAACGGCCCCAACCCTTGAGGATGCGGGATGGCAGTCAATAAATTATCCCATCTAACATGTCCGCCCCTCGCTTCGGGAATAGCTACGTGGATTAAATGCCCTGCCCAAGCCAAAGAACTCACTCCGAAGAGTCCTGAGAGGTGGTGATTGAGCCGAGATTCAGCATTTTTGAACCAAGAAATGCTTGGTTTCCATTTAGGTTGCAGATGTAACCAGCCAGCTAGTAAAAACGAAGCGGAAATAGCTAGTAGAAAAATAGCTCCAGTATAGAGATCTTGGTTATTGCGTAGACCAATGGTGTACCACCATTGATACACACCGGAATAGGCAATATTGACTGGACCTGCAGCCCCCCCTCGAGTGTAGGCTTCGATAGCCGGTTGGCCAAAATGAGGATCCCAAATGGCATGAGCTATTGGTCTCACGTGTAATGGGTCCCGCACCCATGCTTCGAAATTGCCCTGCCAAGCCACATGGAACAAATTTCCAGAGGTCCAGAGAAAGATGATAGCTAATTGACCAGAATGAGATGCAAATATTTTTTGGTAGAGACGTTCCTCGGTAGTATCGTCATGACTCTCGAAGTCGTGGGCAGTGGCTATACCAAACCAGATACGACGAGTAGTTGGGTCTTGGGATAGACCCTGGCTGAACTGTGGAAATCTTGATGCCGTAATGTTTCTCAAATCCTCCTAGCCATTATCCCACTGCAATGATTCTCGCCAGGAAGAACGCCCACGTCGTGGCGATTCCACCCAGAAGGTAATGAGTTACTCCCACAGCACGTCCCTGTATAATACTCAGGGCTCTAGGCTGGGTAACGGGAGCAACTTTTAGTTTGTTATGAGCCCAAACAATGGATTCAATGAGTTCTTGCCGGTATCCGCGACCACTAAATAAAAACATTAGACTGAAAGCCCAAACGAAGTGAGCCCCCAGAAATAAAAGACCATACGCGGATAACGAAGAACCATATGATTGAATGACTTGAGAAGCCTGTGCCCACAAAAAATCTCGTAACCATCCATTAATCGTTGTTGAACTTTGTGCAAAGTTTCCCCCGGTGATGTGGTTTACCACCCCCTGCTCGCTCATACTGCCCCACACGTCAGATTGCATCTTCCAGCTAAAGTGAAATATAACTACTGAAATCGAGTTGTACATCCAGAATAGTCCTAGGAAGACGTGATCCCAAGCAGATACTTGGCAGGTACCTCCTCTGCCGGGACCGTCGCAGGGAAAGCGAAAACCAAGATTCGCTTTGTCGGGTATTAATCGGGAACTGCGTGCAAATAAAACGCCTTTCAATAATATTAATACAGTAACATGAATCGTAAATGCATGGATGTGGTGTACCGGAAAATCTGCAGTACCTAATGGGATTGGGGCTATGGCAACTTTGCCGGCTACAGCGACTAAGTCGCTGCCACCCCAGGTTAAGCTAGTACCCGCCGCCGCATTAGGCGCGGTTGATCCGGGAGCCAAGGCGTGGATATTTTGCACCCACTGGGCAAATATCGGTTGTAACTGAATGGCGGTATCCGAAAACATATCTTGGGGACGCCCCAAGGCACTCATAGTATCATTATGGATGTATAGACCGAAGCTATGAAAACCTAGGAAAATGCAGACCCAGTTGAGATGTGAAATTATTGCATCGCGGTGCCGAATAACACGGTCTAATAAATTGTTGTATTGAGTAGTTGGATCGTAATCTCTTACCATAAAAATAGCTGCGTGTGCAGCTGCACCAACTACTAAAAACCCTCCTATCCACATATGATGTGTAAACAACGAAAGTTGTGTGGCATAATCGGTGGCCAAGTAAGGATACGGGGGCATTGCATACATGTGGTGGGACACAATAATTGTTAAAGAACCTAGCATGGCAAGATTGATCGCTAATTGAGCATGCCACGAACTCGTTAGAATTTCGTAAAGACCTTTGTGACCCTCGCCAGTGAAGGGGCCTTTATGAGCTTCCAGAATTTCTTTTGTGCTATGTCCGATACCCCAGTTGGTTCTGTACATGTGACCAGCTACCAAAAAAAGAACGGCAATAGCTAAGTGGTGATGTGCGGTATCAGTCAGCCACAAACCTCCCGTCACTGGGTTCAACCCTCCACGGAAAGTCGAAAAATCTGAATATTCTGACCAGTCAAGAGTAAAAAACGGGATCAGTCCTTTCGCAAAACTCGGATACGCCTGAGCTAGAAGATCACGGTTAAGAATGAATTCGTGAGGAAGGGGTATTTCTTTGGGGTCAACTCCTGCATCTAATAGTTGGTTGATTGGTAGTGAAACATGTATCTGATGTCCCGCCCACCCTAGAGATCCCAACCCCAATAGACCCGCCAAATGGTGATTTAGCATTGATTCAACGTTCTGAAACCAAGCTAGCTTTGGGGCAGCTTTGTGGTAGTGAAACCAACCGGCAAAAAACATTAATCCGGCAAAAATTGAAGCACCCACAGCTGTGCGATAAAGCTGTAACTCATTAGTTATTCCCGAAGCTCGCCAAAGTTGGAAAAACCCAGACGTTATCTGTACACCCTGGAACCCTCCACCTACATCTCCATTAAGTATCTCTTGACCCACTATTGGCCAAACAACCTGGGCACTAGGTTTCACATGAGTGGGATCATTCAGCCACGCCTCATAATTGGAAAAACGGGCCCCGTGAAAGTACATGCCACTCAACCAAATGAAAATAATGGCTAGCTGACCAAAATGAGCACCAAATATTTTACGGGATATATCCTCCAAATCATTGGTATGGCTATCAAAATCGTGGGCATCAGCGTGTAGGTTCCAAATCCATGTGGTGGTACTGGGACCCTTAGCCAAATTTCTCGAGAAATGTCCGGGTTGGGCCCATTTCTCAAAAGAGGTTTTCACAGGATCCTTCTCCACCATAATCTTGACTTCTGGTTCTGGCGAACGAATAGTCATCGGGACTCTCCTCTCTTCGGACGGGGGATAGCAACAACCTACCAACGGAAGATACGAAACTTCTAAGAACTAGAGTTTTTACCAGCATGTAGTAATCTATTCCCTTTTCCCTTGAGTTTGAAACTCGAGCAACTGCTATAAAGAAGTTATGCAGGGTAGGCGTTTGATGGTATTATTACACAACCCAATAGTGCCTAATGGACTTGATAGGATTGATCACCCGTTTGGTAGGGAGAGGGGTGGCGAAGTCGATGCCGAGCAAGCGGGAACCTCTATCTATCAACTCTATTTGTTAACCTTTTTTTTTTTTCATGTCGTTCTACCTCCCCCCACGGATTAGTTAAACGGAGAAGAGCGTCCCGTAATTTTTAACCGATTCTGTGCTTCAATGTAATTACCGGGGGAAGGTGCTATTGCCTGTTTCCAATACTCAGCAGCTTGATCAAACCAAGCCTCCGAAATCTCTAAATTTCCTTGGTGAATGGCCTGTTCCCCTCGATCAGAATGGGTGATTATTTTCCAACCCCCTTCGTTAGAACCGAATTCGGGGGTTTCCCACCTCATACGGCTCAGACAACTCCGTTACTGTCTTTTTGTCCCCTAACAAAGAAATAGGGATTATTTTCAAACTTCGAAGGAACTAAGAATAGCCAGGTTTTTGATTTCATCCGTCTTGAATAAAATTTTTTCCGTACTCCCAGTTGAAAGAGGAGTAATAACCTCTTTCGGCACTAACTACCCCATCTCGACTTGGATTTTTTTGGATTAGAAAAATTTTTCCTTTAGGATTTGATACTACACCGTGGTCCATCACTTATTTTTTCTCAATCATCTCTACTACAGAGACAAGTTGTATAACTTCTTCGACAGACCAATCTCATCGTATCGACCCAGATTTTCAATGACGAATCTTTGCGGTGCTTTATTCTTCGATTCAGTCAGTTATCCGTGAGACAGTTAGGCTACCTTCCTCCTCCAAACCTGGATTGCTTCGAAAGAGGCCGAATCCCGCAGCTCGAGGCAGCTCCCGTTCGGAAGTATGCTTGAGGGAAGCCCTTTTCGCTGGTTGGGTGTTTATAAACCGAAGAATCCTAAAGTGCAGGTAGTCGCACGTGGTGACAGATCACAGCCATATTATTAAAAGCTTGTGGCGGAGAAGAATTCCGCTCTGGTGCTTGAAAGTAGTATTCCAAAGCTCTTGCATGTTTTCCATTACTTGTATGAGTGAGGCCTATATTATAAGGTATGTAACTTCGGTCATAGGAATCAACCTCCAAACGCATGGCTTTGTAGTAGCTTCATAAAGCTTCTGCATATTCTCCTTCAGATTGGGCCGACATCCGTTACGGTTGCTTATACAAACAAGCCCCGCTTCGAAACCGCACATGAGGTTCTCAACTCATACGGCTCCTCCCGCTCGATTCACGAGAAAAGAAATAGCATTCCAAGTGACCTAATTATTTTTACTCCCAAGTTGAAACCAAGCGGGGGTTAGTGTTTCGTGAAACTGGTATCTAACCATCCTTCTAGCAAAGAATTTTTTTGAGGCGGTTGCGTCATTCTCTCGTGGCAACAGCAGTAACAACGAATCCCTTGTCAATTTATTCGTTCCCAACGTTTCGTTTTTCGAGGGGTTATTCACTTCAGCAATCTCCGATGATTTTAGGGGTATCCAAGCTGCAAACGGGATGGATGTTTGTTGCCCCAATCGCTATTGGTCGTTACCGCGACTTCGAAGTTATCGAGAATAGGCGATATCTGTCGGAACCAAAAATTGCCGGAGATTTTGTATTGCCGATTCCTCCACGTGGTGCCTGCCCCCTCCCCGTGCTTACTCGTGAAATTACCACGTATTACACATCAATTTATGGATTTAACCTCTCGCTTGCTTGATATCGAAATCCGTGAGAAGTAGGAACCGTAGCTTCCGAGGCTGCATCAATCGTGGATACACGACCGAAAGGTTTGTTTGTCAATCGAAACACACCTCTAGAAAATGTGGGCTTATCGAAGCTGTAATTTATCCAACTTCTATTGAATAATGGTAAATTGCTTGCCTTATCGAATCGCACCATCCCTATGGTATGTAGAAGCTTCCCTTTCTCTCTTAGTGGTAGGTAGGATCTGCAACGAAATATCCGCTAGAATTGTGAAAGTTTTGTCGATAAAGTTGTCATTTCTCTGAGATCTAGGCGTAATCAATTTCGACTCCTTGTTTTTCTTTTGCACTCCACCTATTATTAGTACATCAATTGAGATTGCGGAGAAGAAGTATACTTAGCCTATAATATAGGAGAGGAGGGAATTTTGGTAAAATACCAAGTCGCGTTGAATATTTTATTCGTGTTTGATTTGTGTTTCGGAAAAGAAATTGTTCTTAAACTACTACTCGCAAGTCACTTGTCATTTTACTACCTAAATCCCTAAAATATGTTGAATAGCTGAATTAATGAACCCCGGAAGGGTGGCCGAGCGGTTTAAGGCGTAGCACCGGAAATGCTAAGTAGATTTCTAGCTACCGAGGGTTCGAATCCCTCCCTTTCCTTTCTCTATTTTTACCTCTCCGAGGCTATCTTTCTTTTATAGTTTACCGAAATCTAGCTAAATAGCCGATTTGGGAGAGACAGGCTGGAGTCCGGATTTCAAATCAAGCTGTCCAAAAGAAGAAGCTAAAGGACCGTCTAAATCAAAAAAAGGAGTAAGAGTTGGTAATACTTTGGTTAATTAGGAATTTTGTCGAAGTGACGTGGACCGGTGATTCGGATAATTCACCGCATACCAAATTAAATTGTTCAAAACCAGAGTATTTATCTCTGAAGAAAAAAAGTTTAAGTTAATTTATGCTCGGGAAGGTTAATAAGCTGGACCAATAAACTTTCGTTATTTACTCTTCCGAGTAATCTGCTTCTTGAATCCTATCATCCCAAGTCCTTTGCCTGGGTTTCCATTGTAGAGACCTGCAAATTATTCAATTAAATTTTTGATTCAATGAATCATCATTAAGCTTTGCGGGAGTAATACTCAACAACTAACAATTCATTTATATTCAAATTGACGGATTCTCGATTGGCAACACGATTCACCAATCCTGTAGGCCTATTCCCTTCCGACAGGGAAGCGGTCAAGTGATCCGGTGTTTTGTCCCCCCCCGGAGACTCACCCCTCAGCGCATTACAGGAAGTTGGCCGATTTCGAACAGTAACAACATCTTTCGGCTTACAGCGATAGCTTGGTATATCTACAATACGATTGTTCACTAAAATATGTCTGTGATTAACTAACTGTCTAGCGGCAGGAATCGTGGAAGCCATACCTAAGCGAAAAATAACATTATCTAGACGCGTCTCGAGTGATTGCAGTGGTACTTGGCCCGTTGAACCCCTAGTTTTTCGAGCGATACGTACGTATTTCAGTAATTAGCGTTCTGTTAATCCGTGATTGAAACGTAATCTTTGTTTGGCCTCCAAACGCACACAGAATTGAGAAATTTTTCTTGAAGCTGATTGATCGGTAGCAACTCGAAATTCTCCCGAGTTGGGTGTTTTACCCCTACCCGTAAACCCCGGTAAATTCTTCAGACGACGTATCATTTTCAAACGAGGTCCTCGGTAGCGAGACATGAAAACTCCTTTTCTGTAAACGTTTTATAGTTGGAGAGAAAACTTATGGGATCAGCACGCAGATACCACCCATTATTGTTGGCGAAGAAAATGGAAGTCAGTCAGGATTGATATCTGTGACAATCATAACATATGAATAGTGACTAATAAATATTCAATTTGTTATCAACAATCGAAAAAGAGATGGGGGGGGGACAAAAACTACCAGTGATTCATAATGCCAAATAAAAACGTTATAGCATATCCATTTACATAAAAATTTGAGCGGAAAAAAAAAATCAAATTGATTGGCGGATATATTGCTTCAAGGAGTGCATTCATATATACTTCTATAATAGAAACTCAACTTTTGAGAAGCAATTAACTCGTCATTGACAAGTTGAATTACACGCATTTCTCTACTTGAAGTGCGAGGTAGTGGGAAAAATTCGTCTTTCTCTTCTTACTGGTTAAAAGCCTACTAAATCAAAGAAATGTGTAGACAAATTATGTCATGGTTCTGGGCTATTTCAAACTAGGGGTGCGCAAAAAAGAGTCCGCCTGGGGTAGGCGGATTGGTAGGTATAAGCACGCCAAAATTTTCCACACACACACATATATGTGGTTATCTATCTCTTTTCACCAGTTCTTTGGGGCCTAGAGGGTGGGGATATGGCGGAATGGTAGACGCAGCGGACTCAACCAGATTGAGCCTAGGTATGGAGACGTATCAAGTGGCAGTCCCCAGATTCAGGGAAACCTCGGACCATTTATCGGGCAATCCTGAGCCAAATCTTGTATTATCCAAATGAATTTCAGGCGATGAGGCGAGATAGGTACAGAGACTCGACGGGGGCCATTCCAACGAACAGTCTGTTAGTTACTAGTTCTCAAAATAACTGAATATCTAACTGTTTCGCGTGGTTAACTAAATGGGGTAAGATGTAGAAGTATAAGACTGAAACCTGGTAAAGAAATAAAATTTTCTTTCCTTCTTCATTTGGACGCGGACCCCTCAGTTTGGGCCCAGCATTCATTCACGAAATTATGTTCGTACCTGGTAATGCAGCACTAAGTAGATCCTCTCTACTACTGCCGGTCTGCTTATTTTTCTCTTACCTGTTCTGTTGTGGGATCCCACTCTATTTGAATGAAAATTATTCAGCAAGCGAACCAGTGGCAAGAAATGATACTTTCGTGAATGGAGGTAGAGTCCCATTCTACGCACTTAATAAAGTAGGAAGTAACGGCGCAAGTTGTAGTAGAACGAAAATCCGTTGGTTTCGACCGTGAGGGTTCGATTCCCTCTATCCCCAACGAGATACTTTAATTAACCCATTTCGGGTTGTTCGGATTCACACAATTTGTTCAGAAGCAAGATACAGAAACTACTTCAACTTCTTTTTCTTATTCGGTCTTTCCGAAACGCTTTGCAAGTGAGCCATTCAGGCTTTTAATATACATGAATGGCTCAATCGAGCCCCCTCTCCCTCCAGACTTTTGAAGGCGATATTTTATTAAACAGATCGATAGAGGCGAGATAAACAGTTTGACTAGGCAAAAAACTGAAGTTGATAAATATACTTCACCGATTTCCAGTTGATTTTTATCCGTAAATGAATCGGCCGAGATAGCTCAGTCGGTAGAGCAGAGGACTGAAAATCCTCGTGTCACCAGTTCAAATCTGGTTCTTGGCATCCCAATGGTTTGGGAGATAAGCCAAACTAGTTCTGGTATTGCAAAAAATCAACCAGCCCTGAAGGAGCTAACCGAAAACTCAGAAGTATCTTGAAAACTGGGTGGGTTACTCGATAGCTTAGTAACCGCAAACACTTTCGGTAAAAATTAGATGGTAACGGCGTCCCGACGGCCAAAAAGTAAGTGTTTAGATGAGACCAATTTTTTTTTTTCTTTATCAATTTCGTACAAATTAATAGGCATCCTGTAACTCATAAAAGTTGGGTACGACGTAATCTTTACGTAGAGGCCACCCTATCCAACTTTCAGGCATCGGTATACGCCTAAGGTGCGGATGACCCTGATGGAATATTCCCAACATATCATAGGATTCACGTTCTTGGAGATCCGAGCTTTTCCAAACCCAGTAAACCGAAGGTATTCTAGGGTTTTTTCTTGGAACAAAGATTTTTGTACACACTTCCTCGGGTTGATCTGGCTGATCTCGCATCTGTGTCAGATGGTATACACTGACTAAAGAACCTCCCGGTGCCGAGTCGTAAGCGCATTGGGAGCGCAGGTAATTAAAACCATAAGCATATGAAGCGACAGCTACAGACAACCACTCCTCCGACTTGACTTGTAAAGTCTCGACACCCCTATAATCATAACCCAAAGGTCGATGGGAAAACTTATGTCTGGTCGACCAAGCGGATAATCGACCCCGCGTCTCAATATTAAACTTATCTTTATCGATAGTGCTCATTTTAGTTAATACCCCTTTCCCCTTTATCCATGTATGGAAGAAAATCTAGTTATTCGCCCACTTTCAATACTTATTTCTTAGACCTATCTCCAAGCTTTTGAAATTTTTCCGAGAAAGTATTTGATAGGAGCTTTGTGTCACAATTAGTTAATTCTTGATTGTATTGACCTATATGGATACTAGGTACAAAGCGAAATCGATGATTTATATTGGGGTATTTCGTTCGGGTGGGACGGGAAGCCCGATCTATGAAACTTCCTCTAGCAATTTTCTTACGGAGTTTTGTTACGGCATCAATAATAGCTTCAGGTTTGGGTGGGCAACCCGGCAAATAGATATCAACGGGAATTGATTTGTCTACCCCGCGAACGGTGCTGTAGGAATCTGTGCTAAACATGCCCCCTGTAATGGTGCAAGCTCCCATAGCGATTACATACTTCGGATCAGGCATTTGTTCGTAGAGTCTTACGAGGGACGGGGCCATCTTCATGGTTACAGTACCAGCGGTAACAACTAGGTCTGCCTGCCTAGGACTGGATCTGGGTACTAGACCGTATCGGTCAAAATCAAATCGTGAACCAATTAGGGAGGCAAATTCAATGAAGCAGCAGCTGGTGCCGTATAGAAGTGGCCACAAACTGGAAAGTCTGGACCAGTTGGAGAAATCACTTATACTAGCTAAAAAAATTGAGTTTGACACACCCCATTCGGGAAGGGGAGGCTCCACCGAATTGAGGGGCATATCTACACCGCGGGGTTCGACTCTCTCTCTGCCGTTTTCACCCGAATATTCGGAAGTTGACACCATTCCGATGCTCCTTTTCGCCATGCGTGAACCAAACCAACTACTAATATAAAGATGAAAATGATCACTTCGGTGAAAGCAAATAGTCCCAATTCCCTGAAAGAAACAGCCCAGGGATAGAGAAATAAGGTTTCGACGTCGGAGACCGCGAAAACCAAAGCAAACATGTAATAACGTATCTGGAATCGAATCCAAGTATCTCCTTTCGGCTCAATGCCCGATTCGTGACTCGTTAACTTCTCTGGTCCTTTCCGAGTGGGAGCAATAAATCCGGGAATCGAAAAAGCTAAATAGGGAATAGATATAGATACTAGCAGAAAAATCCAGAAGGAGTCATATTGGTGGAGCAAAAACATTTGCATACCCCCTTCGCTTCAATTTTTTAATTTAGTTGATAAACCTGGAGCTAAACAAAATGGCGTCGATCTGGGTCGGTAAGTAACCATCGTCTCGCTATGCCGCGATGGGTTTGGCACGTATAACCCCTTCGGGGAAGTGAATTAACATTTTAGCTTGATTATACTGGTAGCTACCCCATCGATAATGAAAAGTAAAGAGAGGTGTTAGCTTTCTATTTCCGAGAATGGCAATGTCGGATTTCTAGCATAAAAATCGGGTGATTCATAACTTCCAACAGATTGCCTGTACATTTTCCCGATTCAGCTAGTGATTAACTGCATCGAAGAACTGACATATATATATATTTTTTTTTCTATTGAAGAGGGAAAAGCTTAATAATTTAGATGTGATAATATAGTCATTTAAATAGACAACTTGGATTGATTGGGTAGACATACGGTGTGCCAACGACCTCCCACTCTTTTTTATTTTCGAGTTAGGACTATACGGATTCAAGCCGTAGACACTCTCGGTCATGCGGATCGGAGTCTAAAAAAACGTTCTCGAACTGCGTAGCAAACCCAAAATGCCGCTTTTACAGCATTAGGGCTCTCTCACCAGCTGCTCCTCAATTGAATTGGCAAAAGCAACCAATTGCTGATGCACCAACCCTTTTTCCTTCAAAAATTCTTTTTAAGGAACTACATAAAGAAAATAAAAATAAATCAAGCAATCCCGAAGTATCTTGAGAAGGTCACTAACGCCGCGTTGACACAGGTCTGCCTCTGGGGACACAGGTCCACCTCGTGATATCAAATATTCTATGTCGCTTGGAAGCGGTATGCAACCCGAAAGTTCGTGAGATGAGTAAGAGATCTCGGGTCCTCGCGCCGACCCCACCATTTCTAGCGGTGGATAAACCACTTATCCACCATATCAACTTCTAGGGATTGACTTCTTTTGGTCAACCCATCTGTCACGCTACTGTTCTTTTGTATCCTTCATTTTAAGGAATACAAAAAACTATCAGGCAGAGTTTTGCACGAATCGTTGGGTTTCGGCAAATCTTGTGAAGAAGAAACATCGGCGCGCGTGTAAACCACCGCTGAGCCATAGCCCTTGATCCATTTGATCATATATGAAATAATTTCATCAGTATCAATTAATTCAAGTCAACTAATTGGTTTGAAAGAAACAATATATATGTATGGGATCGAATATTTATTAGGTAGTGAAACATGCAGTTGTGTCTAGCTATTCTTTCGGGTATAATAGAGATATCTACATATGAGTCACGCACCTCGAGAAATAGAGGTATATAAATTGATGTGGGACAAATTGATGGCAGCCTACTTGACTCAGCGGTTAGAGTATCGCTTTCATACGGCGAGAGTCATTGGTTCGAATCCAATAGTAGGTAACACTTACTAGATACCGTGATGATTCAATCGGTATCTAATAAGTTTTACTTTATATGAGACATATCGGAGTTTTTTGCGCGTAGCGCGATAGTATTGTCATAAGACTACCAAATCACCTAGCGCTTTTGGGCTCGGAGAAAACGCGTTAAGCCGCAGTTGAAGCTTCTAGTCTGGCCTTTGCTCTTTTAAGAGCTGAGTTGGCTTCTATTACTCTCTTTTTGCCTTCTGCTTTAGCTGAGTCAGCCTGAGCCATCTGAAAAGTTCTTCGAGCTTCGTCGGGATCAATTTCGGTAGCTCTTTCCGCTTCGTTAACTAATATTGTTACCCGATTATTATCTATCATGGCAAAACCGCCCATCAGCGCCATTGAAGACCACTGCCCATCGTGACGTATTTTTGAAATTCCCATATCCAAAGCTGTAAGAAGCGGCGCATGATTGGGTAGTATACCAACCTGGCCACTGTTGGTGGATAAAATGATTTCCCAAACCTCGGAATTCCAAACTATTCGATTAGGGGCCATTACCCGAAGATTCAATACCATATCTTCTACTGACCCTCCGCTTGTAAAGCCGCAGCTTTTGCAGTGGCTTCGTCGGTATTGCCAGCTAAATGAAAAGCTTGTTCGGGGAGATTATCCAACTCTCCAGGAAGAATCATTTGAAATCCTTTAATGGTTTCTGATGAACTGACGTATTTACCCGGAGAACCGGTGAAAACTTCTGCTACAAGAAAGGGTTGCGATAAGAAACGTTCTATTTTTCGAGCCCTAGCTACCGTCAGACGATCTTCTTCGGATAACTCGTCTAGTCCGAGAATAGCTATAATATCTTGAAGTTCCTTATAACGTTGCAAAGTTTGCTTAACTCCTTGTGCCGTGTCATAATGCTCCTCACCCACAATCCAAGGCTGTAACATAGTCGAGGTCGAATCCAGCGGGTCTACGGCTGGATAAATACCCTTTGCCGCTAATCCCCTTGAAAGCACGGTAGTAGCGTCTAGGTGTGCAGATGTCGTGGCAGGAGCCGGGTCAGTCAAATCATCGGCAGGTACGTAAACGGCTTGAATGGAAGTTATTGATCCCTCCTTGGTGGAAGTAATTCTCTCCTGCAATGATCCCATTTCTGTACCAAGGGTCGGTTGATAACCCACGGCGGAAGGCATCCTACCCAGTAACGCCGAGACCTCTGATCCCGCCTGGACAAAGCGAAAAATATTGTCGATAAATAGGAGTACATCTTGCTTGTTAACATCTCGAAAGTATTCCGCCATTGTTGGAGCAGTTGAGCCAACTCTCATACGAGCTCCCGGTGGTTCATTCATCTGACCATAAACCAGAGCCACCTTTGACTCCGAAATATTTTGTTCATTAATAACTTTTGATTCTTTCATTTCCATGTAAAGGTCATTACCTTCACGTGTACGTTCTCCTACCCCGCCAGATACGGATACACCTCCATGAGCTTTCGCAATATTGTTAATTGATTCCGTAGTAAGAACCGTCTTTCCAACTCCAGCCCCACCGAATAACCCGATTTTTCCACCTCTCCGATACGGAGCCAAGAGATCCACAACTTTTATACCCGTTTCAAAAATCGATAATTTAGTATCCAACTGGGTAAATGCCGGGGCGGACCTGTGAATTGGAAATGTCGTACTACTTCGCACAGGACCCAAATTATCTACGGGTTCGCCAAGGGCATTAGATATTCGTCCAAGAGTAGTTTCACCAACGGGAACACTAAGGGGGGCTCCCGTATCAACAGCACCCATACCTCTCATCAAACCGTCTGTGGCACTCATAGCTACAGCTCTCACTTCGTTATTACCTAATAATTGTTGGACCTCACAAGTAACATTAATCTCCTGACCTGCTGGATTTTGTCCTTTAACTATTAGTGAGTTGTAGATATTGGGCATTTTCCCCGGCGAGGAAGCCACATCCGACACTGGTCCAATGATCTGAGTGATATAGCCCACGTTTTTCTCCACCAATTCAGAAATTTCAAAAGAGAGAGAACTGGTTTTCGTAACTATACTATTTCGGTGTATTATCTTTATTTGATTACTGAATCGATAGAAATATATGGTATTTCACCGCCGAGTGGTCGATGGGAAGGAAAGAGTTAATTGCCCCCTTCCCACTCACCCCCCTTTGTTTAAATTCGTTTTACAGATGTAGCTATAGATGGGTAAAATGGGGGGGGGGGGTAAGCCGCAGATGAAGCAAACCTCTTCCTTGTTTTGTATACGATCGAGAGACTGATGAAATCTGCGCTCTATTCATTGAATCTTCGTTGTTGGGGTACGCGTTCTCCTTCCTTCCAAACAAGATTGACCATTAAACGCGGGAAATTAACAATTATTTAGTTCGTATTCTATCGACCAGTCTAACCACGAAGAGATTCCCGAGTCAATGTGTTGAGATGAGGCAGGATGCTGCTTCCTAAGCAGTTTCTATGATAAAACAGATTGATTAGTTGCACCCCGCGCGAGACGCGGTATAAAATGATAATGTCCCATGTTTGAAATGGAGTTTGGACAGGTATAAGTATCATGCGCGGGTTGAACTACATCCACTTCGCGTTTCACATCGAAATACTCTACCTATGCCGAGCAGATCTCATCTTTGCAAGATTTACTAATTTAGTCATAGGGAGGAACAAACCCATGTCACCACAAACGGAGACTAAAGCAGGTGTTGGATTCAAAGCTGGTGTCAAAGATTACCGACTGAACTATTACACCCCCGAATACAAGACCAAAGATACCGATATCTTAGCAGCCTTCCGAATGACCCCACAACCCGGAGTACCAGCTGAGGAAGCCGGAGCTGCGGTAGCTGCAGAATCCTCCACGGGTACGTGGACCACTGTATGGACAGACGGGTTGACCAGTCTCGACCGTTACAAGGGACGATGCTACGACATTGAACCCGTCGCTGGGGAAGAAAACCAGTATATTGCGTATGTAGCTTATCCTTTGGATCTATTCGAAGAAGGTTCTGTCACCAATTCGTTCACCTCCATTGTAGGTAATGTTTTTGGATTTAAGGCTCTACGCGCCCTACGCTTGGAAGACCTTCGAATCCCCCCTGCTTATTCCAAAACTTTCATTGGACCGCCTCACGGTATTCAGGTCGAAAGGGATAAACTGAACAAATATGGACGTCCACTTCTGGGATGTACAATCAAGCCAAAATTAGGTCTGTCTGCCAAAAATTATGGTAGAGCCGTCTATGAATGCCTTCGTGGTGGACTTGATTTTACAAAGGATGATGAAAACGTAAATTCCCAGCCATTCATGCGTTGGAGAGATCGATTCTTATTCGTAGCAGAAGCTCTTTTCAAATCCCAGGCCGAAACGGGCGAAATTAAGGGGCATTACTTAAATGCTACTGCAGGTACGTGTGAAGAAATGTTGAAGAGAGCTGTTTTTGCTAGGGAGTTGGGTGCACCAATAGTCATGCATGACTATCTGACTGGAGGGTTTACCGCAAATACCAGTTTAGCTTTTTATTGTCGAGACAATGGACTGCTTCTTCATATTCACCGCGCGATGCATGCTGTGATCGATAGACAACGAAATCATGGTATGCATTTCCGTGTATTGGCCAAAGCATTACGCATGTCCGGTGGGGATCATATACACGCCGGAACTGTAGTAGGCAAATTAGAAGGGGAACGAGAAGTCACTTTGGGTTTCGTCGATTTACTTCGCGACGATTATATTGAGAAAGATCGTAGCCGTGGTATCTATTTCACACAAGATTGGGTATCTATGCCGGGTGTACTCCCCGTAGCTTCGGGGGGTATTCACGTCTGGCACATGCCCGCTCTAACCGAAATTTTTGGGGACGACTCTGTCTTACAGTTCGGTGGAGGAACTTTGGGACATCCTTGGGGAAATGCACCCGGTGCGGTAGCCAACCGAGTCGCATTAGAAGCTTGCGTACAGGCCCGTAATGAGGGTCGCGATCTCGCTCGTGAAGGTAATGAAATTATTCGTGAAGCTTCTAAGTGGAGTCCGGAATTGGCTGCCGCATGCGAGATATGGAAAGCAATCAAATTTGAATTCGAAACAATTGATACGTTGTAAATAAATTTGGATTTCCATAGCTATTTACTACTAGCATCCGTTCCGCAACAGTTGTCAGATATATCATATCAGGAGTATCGGGAAGTAGTTAACTTCTCCCATACTCCTAATACGCGATACACATTAAGGTTGGTTTATCAATGATGGAAACTGAAAAGCACATAGTCTTGAAATGTGAATCCGAGGGTTCAAATCCCTACCAACTCGTATTGCAAAATTACGAGATACGAACGAGTAGTCTAAAGTTAAACTCAGCACTTTATTAAAAACGCCTTTATCGTATCTAGTTTCACAGCATACTGCTTCGTTTGCTTCGTTGGATAATAGAAATTAAATACCTACAATATGATTGATTCGATGGATAACTAGTCAATCGCCAATTATTTATTGGGTCAATGAACTTGGATTTGGTATCGATTTGTTGATACCTAATTCAATTGGAAGAAAAGTTCGTCATATCGTAAAAAATCTATTTGAATTTTATTTTTTCCACGGGCTAAAGGGAAACAACAGATGAGGAGATTATTACGTCTGTAATAAATTGGTTTGAAGATAAGCGCAAATTTGGTGGATTGATTGGAGCTTTCCCCGAAGAAGCTACGAGAGGCTCTATCTCAACTGAAAAAGAAAGAGAGAAGCGGATAAGTGTTAACACGAATAGAGGATTACGGGCTCGATGTGATAACTGCGGAAACATGCTTCATGTGAAATTCCTGAAACAGAATAAAAGTGTTTGTGAAGAACGTGGTTATCATCTTTCAATGAATAGTATGGAAAGGATCGAATTTCTGATTGATCGCAACACATGGATTCCGATGGATGAAGACATGACTGCAAAAGATGTTTTAGATTTTTCCGACGAGGATTCTCACCAGAATCGTGTAGCTGTTTCTCAAGAGAAAACAGGTTTAACCGACGCTGTTCAAACAGGTATAGGATATCTAAGTGGAACACTTATTGCACTTGGTGCTATGGACTTCCACTTCATGGGGGGGAGCATGGGTTCCGTTGTGGGTGAAAAGATTACTCGCCTAATCGAATATGCCACGGACAAATCTTCGCCATTGGTCCTAATTTGTGCTTCTGGGGGAGCGCGTACGCAGGAAGGAACGTTGAGCTTGATGCAAATGGCTAAAATTTCGTCCGTCTTGCAAATTCATCAAGTTCAAAAAAAATTACTTCATATATCGATTCTTACCTATCCAACCACGGGGGGTGTCACTGCTAGTTTTGGCATGTTGGGGGATATAATTATTGCCGAATCCAAGGCGTATATAGCATTCGCCGGTAAAAGGGTAATTGAATAAACATCGCGTCAAAAGATACCTGATGGTTTTCAAGCAGCTGAGTCTTTATTTGATAATGGGCTACTCGATTCGATCGTTCCACGTAATCTCTCGAAGGGTGTTTTGGGCGAAATACCTGAGCCTTATTCATTAGCTCCTTGTAAAAAGAATTGAATTCGTTCCGAGTTTTATTTCTCGTATCTCCAAATCAGCCACATCTTATCTTTTTACCAATAGACGCGAAAACGATTGCTATTGCCGCTTCTTCTTTTGTAATAAAAAATTTCTTGGATCTTTTGGTGTCGGCGCACTCGCTCTCTCCCCGATAAACCCCATAAAATGAAAAATCCAAATTAGATTATTTTACTAGAAGCCTGTAAACCCCTTTTCTTTCTGGAACAAAAGGAATATCATTAGATATTAGAAAGAAGAGTGAAACGGAGATATATTGTTGTATAAATAAATTTCTTCCTTTCTTTATTATAGTTGAGGTAATTTTATTATGGCAGCATCTTATCTACCCTCTATTTTTGTACCCCTAGTCGGTTTGGTGTTTCCAGCAGTTACAATGGCTATTTCATTTCTATATATAGAGCGGGATGAAATCCTATAACTTCTTGCTTATTTTTTGGAGACGGAGTAAACCGCTCGGTGACTTCTGATATCAATTGAATTCGAAGTCTAGTCTCAGCTAATACTTAATCGGGATGAGTTCCCTTTTTCTTGGTGGTTATCCTTGTCCCGACAAGCTCAGGAAAGAATGCTGCTTCAATCAATCTATGTCTCATTCTCATTTTATACAGAAATGAGATATAGATTGATTATTTGTTCCTAGGATAAGATGCATGTAGATAACTACCCCATCCCATACCATATGCTTGAACCCCATTTTCGTACTTCGTCATTAAACGCGAATAAGTTGAAAACAAGCAGAAGTGATGGACTGTAAAAAAAAAAAATAGGGAAAGCAATATTGATGACAAAATGGCTAATCCATCTATTATGCAATCTGTGAGGAAATAGTAATGAATTGCCGCTCCAAATGGATCCAAGTAGATTTCATAAAAGGCTCCCGTACATTTGCGAATTCATGTTGGGCCTGTATCCTTGTCTGCGGTGCAACAGGTTTTCCACCAGTGGGATTCTCTAGCTGCGTCGGGGAAGATCTGATCCCCGGACTTTCGTCCGAACACATCGTTTTTATCCCACAGGGTGTTGTAATGTGTTTTTACGGGATTGCAGGCCTCTTTCTCGGACTGTATCTGTGGTGTACTGCGTTTTGGAACGTGGGGGGCGGATACAACTTGTTTGATAAGCGAGAAGGGTTTTCTTCTATCTTTCGGTGGGGCTTTCCCGGAAAGAATCGACGCATCCACATCCGACTTGTACTAAAAGATGTGGAAGCGGTTGGATTGGAAAGTAGGGAAGGCTTTTATCCACGTCGGATTCTCTATTTGAAAGTCAGGGGTCGGCGAAATATCCCACTAACTAGGATCGGTGAAGGTTTAGCCTTAGGAGATATGGAAGAAAAAGCCGCCGAACCCGCTCGTTTCCCGCGTGTATCGATTGAAGGTTTCTAAAATTTACCGAATTTCAGAACCGGATGATTTGCAAAGAAATGCGAGGCTATTGGAGTGGAGGTAGCTGCGAAAGGGGAAAGTTCGGGGAGGAGGGGTCCGAAGCAAAGAAGGGATATCCTAATTGCAAGAATTTATCTGATTAGTTTCGTACTTCGCTTATTTCCCCCTCTTGATTGATAGATAGTTATAGTTAATATATGCGATTACATTCCCGGAAACGAAGAATTCTTCGACGGCTTTTTAGTACTCCACAACGTTCCCCGGATAGAGCTTATGAGGCTAGTAAGCAACTACAGCCCTTAATAAATGATTCCTCGCTTTTGGTCCGAATGAAATTATCCCCTTCAACACCGGAGGAGTTGTCGCGGGCCACGACAGCACCCACAAACATGGCATCCAAGAAATCTAGATATCTAATATATTGCAGTCTCTTAGAGCACAGATTTAGCATATCTATTTTGGGAATGCAAAAAGACCTGAGACTCATTTTCGGGACAAAGCTCCTCGGATTGTTTCCAATTGGGCGCCATTGCGCAAATAATCTTTTGACAAAGAATTGTTTGAATAAGTTTTCGCCGAACCTTCCAGATACTTCGCTTTTCCAAGATATGTCTTTAAAATCTCGCCAAAGTTGTTACACGAATGGCGAAACAATCAATAGACGAAGAAAAATAGTTAGTTTTTCAGAAGATGAACTGGGAAATGATTTTCCTTTCGCAAAGGGATGTGTTTCTTACAAGTTGAATAATATAGAAGAAATAAATAGGAAATTAGCTTGGATTGAAGCGACTTCAAATGAGTTTGATGCTGGGAGAGCATGTTGTTCCGTAAACCTTTTTCCATTCCAAACTACCAACAAAGTGATTGAAAAATCATTCAATTACGAATCAGCAAATTTTCCGTCGGCCTATGAGTCAATTAGTTTGGTGCCTCGGTCTGTGACTCGCACTTTATCCAGGTTCGGGGCGGAATTGACAAATCAATCAAGTGCGTTAGTACATAATGATTTCGACTTAGCTAAAAACCAAGCATTAGTTTCCCTCCAATATGTTGGGTGTTTTTTGCTTCTCCCCTTCACGATTCCAATCAGTTTCAGAAGTTGGTTTTTAGAGTCTTGGATTAGGGGCTGGTGGAATATTACCCAAACCCAGGTATTTATCAATCCCCTTCAAGAGGAAAAGGCTCTGAAGCAGCTCCGAGAAGTCGAAGCATTGCTCTGGTTAGATGACGCGACTGAACATTTGGCAGATACGCAGTTGCAAAATTATGATGCAAATGCATATGACAAGACTACTCAATTGGCAATAATGTATAACGAACTGAATATTCAGCTATTGCTACAGCTAGTAACCGATGTAATTAGTATTGCCATCCCAGCTTTATTGTTTATAACGGGTCGAAAGAGACTTGCAGTTTCAAATTCTCGGATTCAGGAGTCATTTTACAGTTTGAATGACACGATGAAAGCGTTTTCCATTCTTTCACTAACTGATTTATGTGTAGGATTCCACTCGCCCCATGGTTGGGAAATAGTCATAGGCTCCTTCTTCGAACATTTTGGCCTAATTCCCAATAAATACGTAATTTCTCGCCTCGTCTCAACCTTTCCAGTTATTTTAGATACGGTATCCAAATATTGGATTTTTCGTCACTTGAATCGCACATCTCCCTCGATTGTAGCAACTTATCATACAATGAGTGGGTGACAACCACTTCTCCGAATTCGCATCTAGCAGGCTAGACTAGTTCACCCATTTGGGTTATTTGCCCCCCCCCCCCTCTCGTCCGTCATCTGCTAATAATGATCGAAGGGTTACAAAAGAGGAAAGAATTGGAACAAGAGAAAATTATTTGCTACCAAGCGGACACATGACCCGTTTGTACAAAGACTTGAGACTAATAATCAATCTATGCAAAGAAGAATTACGAATAACTGGATGAAAAAGTGTTGGATTCTGTCACTTGCAGTCTCGATCGGTTTCAGTGAATTAAACTGCCCATCTGTATCAAATGCATATCCGATTCTTGCGCAACAAAATTATGAGAATCCCCGAGAAGCTACGGGGCGTATTGTGTGCGCCAATTGTCACCTAGCCAAGAAACCTGTGGATATTGAGGCCCCGCAATCTGTTCTTCCCGATACTGTATTTGAAGCAGTTGCCAAGATTCCCTATGATACGTAGATAAAATAAGTACTCGCAAATGGGAAAAAAGGCGGATTGAATGTTGGCGCCGTCCTCATTTTACCAGAGGGGTTCGAATTGGCTCCTTCTAATCGCATTCCAGCCGAAATGAAAGAGAAGTTGGGGAAGTTGTCGTTTCAGAGTTACCGTCCCGGAAAGGAAAATATAATCGTCGTGGGACCAGTGCCAGGCAAATTATACAGCGAAATCATATTTCCAATTATCTCACCGGACCCTGGTACTAACAAAGAAGCTCATTTCCTGAAATATCCCATCTATGTCGGGGGGAATAGGGGGAGGGGACAAATCTATCCAGATGGGAGCAGAAGCAACAACACGGTCTATACCGCTTCAGTAACGGGAAAAATAAAGAGGGTCGTTCGTAAAGAAGGAAAGGGTGGGTACGAAATTACTATCGAAGAGTCATCCGAGAATCGTGAAACAACTGATACCGTCCCTCCCGGCCTCGAGCTCATCGTTTCGGAAGGTGAGTTCGTTAAAGCCGATCAGCCATTGACTAATAACCCCAATGTTGGTGGATTTGGTCAGGGAGAAGTCGAAGTCGTACTCCAAGACCCGTTGCGTATTCAGGGTCTCATAGCTTTTCCTGCATCGGTTGTTTTGGCACAGATTTTTCTCGTGCTTAAGAAAAAGCAGTTTGAAAAAGTCCAGTTGGCAGAAATGAATTTCTGATTGTCTACTGCTTTCGTTTTTCGTTATCCCTCTCGTGACTAAATAACCCGACTGATAACTGCGTGTGGAAAAAGAGATCTCTACTCGTCTTTTCTTTTTCAATCAACGGTTTGATAGCCGCATGGAGAGTGTTGATTACGTCGATTTTGGCTTTGTCGGTGGTGCCAACGACGTCGACACCATCGACCTCACCCACATATATTCCCTGACGCAATCGGCTGACTTCCTTACCGACCAGTTCCCTAGTTCGACTCTATCAAGTCTGAACTGGGGCACAAAAAAAAAAAGATACAACGTCGGGTAGGGAGGTAGACCACAAATAGGGATAGGACTAGTTGGTAAGATTGCCCTCAAAAATAAGTAGAGGAATAGGAAACTTCATTTGTTAATTTGTCGAAATAAAAGTTGTACCCGAAAACCTATTGATTGATTGATCCGATTGTACCAAACCAGCTTTCTCTCCCGGACTACAATACCTCCCCCAAACTGGAATATCAAATTTTTTAGCTATAAAATATATATAGATATGATTGAAAAAAAAAAAAAAAAGAAGGAAAAAAAAAATAATTGTGGAAAGAACTTTTCGTTCTAGTTGTCACATCCAGCCTCGATCGATTCTTTAGATAGAAAAGAATCGATCGACCCGTCTACTCGAAAGATGCGTCGTAGGGCTGTAATATAATATCGGTGAAGCTGAGCATTACTACGTCCGGTCGACGAATCGACTACAATTCAATATATTATTAATCCGTCTCCATCTAACTAAATAGAGATATATTGAATATTGAATCGAACCGCTTTTCCCTTCTCCTTCTTTAGGTAAAAAGGGAAGAAAAAACGGAGACTTCATTTGCTTGTAGAATTTGACAAAATTTTATTGATTAAATGGCAATTATTACTGAGGAGACGACCCCAACCCTGAGTAAGCTCCGTAAGAGGATATGCCTAACGAACCTATCACAGGTGTACCGGCTACAGTACCTATCAACCACGAGGGAATCCTTCCAGTGGTATTTGCCATCTGCGCCACCTCCTTACCCCCTACTTCTTTGGCTTTATCATCCGGCCTCGACTCGAGACATGAACAGTCACAAATAATTAGGATCTCGATCTTTTTCAGACAATTCTTTTTAGTTTCTAATTAAAAAAGTAATTAGAAAATGGAACGGCAGGTACGAAAATCAGTAATAATCCCCGATAAAGACTTGTACGATTCGATTCTACACTCTGTTTATTTGGATTCGGTTGTGTCATAAATTTGGAACTCACTAAAAACTACCTTTGAATGAATTGCATAGCTGATATGGACCCCAAAAAGAAAACTGTAGGGATAGCTAAGCCGTGAACCGCTAACCACCTAACAGTGAAAATTGGATAAGTTTTATCTAAAGCCATTGGTTTCTCCTAAAAGAATTTGGTGAATGCGTCGACCTGTTCCAGTGAATCGAAGCGGCCAGTTACCAAGGGAACTTCTTGCCGGCTCTCCGAAAAATATTCGTTTGGGCGGGGGCTTCCAGAAACATCGTAAGCTAAACCTGTACTGACAGATGGCCAGCCTGCAATAAACGGGGAGGGTATAGTAATGCTGTGGATGACCCAGTATCAAATACTAGTAATGATGTCAGCAAAGGGGCGTTCTCCTGTATTCCCAGACATGTTCAGCTCCGTATCTATCTATATCTATCTTGTAATACTAAAAAGGATTGTTTCCCGAAAAAGAAAAGAGGTGAAAGATGCAGGACTCACCAGTAAACCTTTTCGAACGGGAACTAATTCAAATTAGAATGTCACTTTTATACCCAGGGTATATCCAAAATATACTGCTTCAGTATAGCTAGCCCGCCTTTGATGCGGCAAGGTTACTCGCTCCCCACAGGCGAGGCGTTCGATACTTACGAAATTTCTGATGGGTGGTTGCCTATATCGGGATCGAACCGACTAAAAAGCCTTGGCCGGCTTCAGACCCGTACGGCAGTTTGCAGGTGCGGGGATCTCTTCTACCGTTGCTTGCGTCTCCCAGCCTGCCTTCGTCTCTCGGCGTGTCCGGGCAATTACTGATTTCAACTAGGCCTAGGCGTATTAGCAGGCCAAAGAAAGGGATAGCCATTTCGGCGGAAATGGGGACAGTTGCCGAGAAAGGGGAAGACTTCTTCAGCAATTAGTAACCAATTAATTAACGATCGGGAGATACTATGTGGTTGCCTACCTCATAAATTGGATTAGTGAAACATAATTCTACCAAATAAACTAAACTAAATAGGTGGGTTCAGATCACCCCAATAAATTAAATGGGACTAACCAATCTCGACTTAGCAAATTTGATTAAACAACTTTGATTCGGTAAGTTCGGGTGATAAACTACTCAGGGAAATCGTATACTAACCCATCTGTCAGATAATTTGGTATTCAAATTTATGCTCACTCTATTAAGCCATTTCGCCTTTTTGACGTCTGTATTAACTTCGACCTTAGCTTTATTTGTTGGATTGAACAAGATTCAGATTCTGTGACTTATCATTATCATATAGAATCTAGATAGGGAGGGAGAAGGGCGGAAAAGGGGGCCCCGCCGGCGCCTACTAATTCATTGCACTTACCAATTACTATTCGGTTGGCGCGAAAATCCACTTTGGTAAGTTTGGCAAGTATTTACATTAAATATCTATAAACTAGAATGGTTGAAGCATCACTATCGGGAATTGTGTCGGGTTCGATTCCGATAACCCTAGCTGGATTATTTGTAACTGCATACCCGCAATATCGACGCGGCGATCAACTAGATATTCGGTAGAATCTAATCGTTGTCACAGCTCAAACATCAAACAAGACGTTGATTTAGAAGAAAGGTTAGGAAATATTCATCTAGAAATCTTTTTTTTTTTTTCCATTATTTCTAGGATTTGTTTGAAAATATTTGTCTATCTAGGAAACATACATGAGGGGCTGCTTCGGCGACAACAATTTTGTCGCCTCCATTTCTTAAGTATTTTGTATTCGACATTTATTAGTTGTATTAAGTAATCCTTGGGTAAGCGGTAGTAGGCACGCCCTGTAGGATTCGAACCTACGACATCGGGTTTTGGAGACCCGCGTTCTACCGGACTGAACTAAGGGCGTCCCCTTTTCATTTTCGGGGTCATTTTTTTTTCTTCGAATGGAGAAACGGCGCAGCTTCCTTCCCCACTCTGCGAGGAGGAAGTTGGGAGTGATGTAGGACTTTTTTCTTCTCGACAGAGAAAAAGTTGGTCAGACGAGAAGTCCTATCCCTGAAGCTTGGTGCATGGATCAAAAATAGGGATGACGGGATTTGAACCTGCGACATTTTGTACCCAAAACAAACACGCTACCGAGCTGCGTCACATCCCTATTAATCTCGATTCGCAACTGGTATCATCGATCCGATGCCACTTCATTTAATTTATTATAACCGGTAGCTGTAGATACCGGCTACCAGTAAAAGTAAAATTTTTCTTCCGATAGATAGTTGTCTCTTACCACTGCGTTCAATTCTTACTCTTTTTTTTTTCACTTTTCATCAACATCGCGGGTGTTAGTGTTAGTACCACTAATATCGAGTACTCCGAAGTTATCAATTTTTCTTTTATGAAAATTGATTTGTAAGTTGTAAAAAATCGGTTCTTTAAAAGTAAGAGAAAAGAAGCAGAAGAGGAATAAAGACTAAGAGGTAGACATATAGTATATTAAAAACAAGGGGGATTTTTAATGCAACATGTGAAGACATACCTTTCTACGGCCCCTGTCGTAGCTGCAATATGGTTTGGCTTGCTAGCTGGTTCTTTAATAGAGGTTAATCGCTTCTTCCCAGACGCTTTATTATTTCCATTTTTCTGATCCAAAGAACTAACTACAGAGGGATCAGACGAAGTAAAAAAATCAGATAAATTTACGTCTTGCGAGACAAGTAGCACGTAACCGAGTTATTGCTGGGGGAGTAGCTAAAATTTAAATATTACTGTCAAAACTTTGCGAGTAGTCCGCTCAAAAACAATTGGATCTACTTGTAACCCTCCCCCTGAAAAAAAAAACCTTATCTTATTATGATGCAATTGATTTTATGACCAAAAGTAAAGATGCGAGGGTAACCACTGCCTTGGCATGTACAATTTGTACTTGCAAAGAGGCTGGCGACAAATCTACGGGTATTTCTCGATACACTACACGTAAGAATCGCCGCAACACACCTACTCGGCTGGAATCGAAGAAATTTCGTGTTTGTTGCCACAAACATACTTATCACAAAGAACTAAAAAAATGAAGGATATTTCCGATTAATTGGTAAGTAATCAATATTCATTTGTATTGGTAGTCACAAAAAAATATCACGAATAAATTTAAACGATCTCTCCGTAGACGTTCCCCGTCTATTCGCTCCGATGAAGTTATTGATTACAAAAATACGAATCTACTTCGTCGATTCGTCAGTGAGCAGGGAAGAATCCTATCGAGACGGATGAATAGATTAACCTCCAAGCAGCAGCGTTTGGTAGCTATCTCTATAAAGAGAGCCCGTATTTTGGCTTTGCCACCCTTTTCAAATAACGAAAATTAGAGAATTTTTAAAAATTCAACTTCTGGGGGATTTTTCAATTTGATAACTAAGAATCTCCTGCGAAAGCAATGTGATTAAATGTTTTTAAATCGAATCAAACTAATGTCTATAAGATAGTCTGTCCTTCCGTTTGTCTTTTCTTCCTTCTTTTTTCCCTGTGATAGATCCGCAAATTAACCCGTCCCCCATTTTCCTATTTCTGGCCTCTCCGTTTAATCCGGAGAGGCTTACCGCATGTCAACCTTTCTCATTATTAATTTTCTGTACGGGCCTGGAGGAGCGGTAAGCATCTAGAGTAGCTACTTGCGCGAGTGTCTTGCGATTCAGAAAAACTCGATTCTCAAACAAGTTGTGAATCATCGAACTGTACGTAATTCCATTTTTCCGCGCTGCTGCATTAATCCGAGCGATCCACAGACGACGAAATGTTCTCTTTCGGTTGTTTCTATCTACATAAGCGCAAGCTAATGCCCTTCTTTCCTGCTGGTTCGCTGTTCTAAATAATCTTGAATGAGCCCCCCGAAACCCGGATGCGAAATCGAGAATGTCTTTGCGATATCTACGAGCTATGGATCCCCGTTTTACTCTGGTCATTATAAGTATAGCCTCACAAAAAATTATATTTTCGTCCGAGAAATCCATTTATTCCCGAGCTCCGCTACCCCCTCAAACAGTTTCGTTTCAATATCTCTTATTTAGAGATATCAATTTAAAAATATTAAATTAGAGGAATAGATAAGCTGCGTCATACCGAAACGTACCCCATCTGAGAAGATGAAAATTCTAAAGATAGATTTAGATTTTAATTGCACTATGTCCGGTGACATACCGTGCCTTTCAACTCTTAGAAGGTCGCAGGTAGTTACTTCATAACTATCGGGAAATTTGTCGGCTGTGACAAATTCCCGTCTTTTTCTCTGATGTGATAAATAGAGATTCCGGCGGCTTTGGCTACTCCGACTTTCCCTCTCGCAAATACTCCGGTACAGGTTGGATAACCCACCAGCATCTGCTTATCTGTCGGTAGGCAGTACGTTGCGTTGCACCGGAGATACTACGGATTCCGATGTTTCCGTGGTAAATTTCTTATGGCAGCCGGGTCCCCCCTATATACCGGAGCCTAGGCTTTTCCGAAGATAGGGAAAACAAAATTGCTGTTGGCGGGTCGCATGATCCCCAATAGTTAACTCATCCCATTAAACTGGGCTTTCTCACTTCGATTTCTTATTTGTTTCAAAAGAAATCATATGTATAGTAACGATATTTTACGCTGGAGATTGGCGGAACAGCTGACCCGTATTTACTGCCACTGCAGTGGGATTGGCGAAGGAGGTATAGAAGTTGATATCATCCGCTTGGCTTCGCTTAATAACTCAACTTTATTATCATCGATTAGCTTTTATCGTCCCAAATCAAAATGATCGGATTTGCACCGACTTAAACCACGAATTTCCATTCCTTATCGAAACAGATGGATTGTGGATTTATCCCTATTTGACCCGGGGGATTATTTCACAACATCAACCCCTTAATGTCTTAGGTTTCCGATCCGAACAGGTCACACATACACCCTAGTACGCACACCTCTCCGTTGGGGGCATCCCCGAAGAGCGGGGGATTTCGTCCCACTCCCCAACCGTTGTCTCGCTTTTCTAATAAGTTGCTGATTTGTTGGCACGTTCGAAGACGCAGAGATTTTATTAGGTTCGAAATATTATCAACCATTTGGGAAAATTTTCTATATCTTGGTATCCAACAATCTATCTTTACAGGATTTTTTTGTTTGAAACACCAAAAGAAACTTCGAAGATTTGTTTCTTCTCCTCTAATGGATGGATTAGTAGCTGGCTGAACGAGTAAACGTGAAACTACAAAAAAAAAATTGAATAAAGGGAATTCGCTTCCTTTCCGTAAGTCTCAGTTACTTCCTACTCATCGAATCTTTGGGCTGACGCGTTTTCCAACGCTACGGGGTCCGCAACGCCGTAATCCTGGGCTTCTTCTGCTGGCGGAAAAACGTCTCTTTCCATGTCTTCAGAAATTAACCATAAAGGTTTACCAGTTCTTTGGGCATAGACTTTGGTTATGCAATCGCGGAGTTTTGATGCTTCTTCTGCTTCCATAACGCATTCCCCAGCTTGTCCATCGTAATACGAACTAGCGGGTTGATGAATCATTACCCTAATCACATGATTCTGATTAAGTTCAACCGTACAAGCAAATTCTTTTGCATACGGCTATACTTCTGGCGAGGCAACAAAGTCTGTTCGAATCAGTAGTTAAAAATTAACTCCCCGTCTTAAGAGACAGTTTTACTTTGTTGTAAAGCCTCTTCTTCTTGCAATAAATACTATGAGACGAGTATTGCGAGATCATACCATCCTTTCTTTCAAACGTATTATGATGGTTCCGTCGCTGTGGTGGCGCGCCAGCAATCCCAGAGTTTGCTATATATACCCTCGATGGACAACGAAATTGACATTGCTCAACTCTCCAAAAACTTGATGTTTTACCTCCATAAAAAAAAAATTTGAAGTTTAAGAAATTATGTAGATTCAAGATTTCATGCAATTTGTGACGCTAGGATATATTGATTTCGATCTGGAATGAATCTACTACAAGTCAAAAAATTTCTTTTGATTCACTTTACCTCCTCAGCATTTCATTATTTCATAGTTGGATGTTTATGGTAGGAATTGCCAAGTAATAATTGCCATGCTACTGTTACCCCAACTAGGCGAAGGCAAAGTTCTAATCCGCACAAATCATTGGCGCCAAGCGTGAGGTAGTGCTATACGTCTGGTAATTTCTCCCCCAGCCAAAATGGAAGGTCCCATTGAAGCAGCTAGTCCCATGCAAATGGTATGTACATCTGGTACAACAAATTGCATCGCGTCGTAAGCAGATATTCCGGCTAATACCGCTCCACCAGGTGAATTTACATACAAGTACATATCTTTGGCTTGATCTTCCCCATTTAGATACATCATGATACCGATAAGTTGATTAGCAATTTCGTCATCGACTTGTTGACCCAGAGAAGGAGGTCTCTCCCGATAAAGCCGGTTGATTGGGATAGGTTTCTGCGACTACCACCCTGCCGCCCCCCCCCCTAGAACCGTATAGGTATCGTTAGATACATACGGCTCTGCTAGTTTCTACGTGAAATGAGTGTAAGAAAAAACTATCTCTTTCTCTCATTTTATTCTCTATCATTTTTTTTTATCCTACCCATATTAGATTAGAGCTTTTGGTTCAAGTTTGTCTGGCCCAGCTTTCCCACATCCTGAACCACTTCGTGACTGGTGATAGGTGAATTCGCCCCAGCGTGTTAACTTCTTCCCCCTGCACCAGTGCATTTCTGTTCGTGGTTGAGTCCTTTTGATGCGAAGAGTCTTTAGGTTCATCTTCTACCCCGGAGGTTGTGGGGTTCCGACCGCCATTTGCACATGCGGAGCAAATAGTTTTACTTCCCCTATGCTTATTTTCACATCTTATGTAACATATTCACATAGGAAAAAAAAATTAAATATATTTTGTTTTCTATGTTCTGGTTTTCACTTCATAGTCATTTTAGCTACGATTGATTTTTGGGATTGAGTAACCGGAGCCTAGGCAATCTGTTCATTCTAACTAGCCGTGGATTCTAACGACTACCAAATCTATTGACAGATTTTTCTCACGCATTTGACAACTGATAGATTAGTCAATTCCAAGCGAGATAGAGACAAATCAATCGGATAAGAGATGATGGAAACGGGTTCCGTCCGGCTCAACGCACCTGGCAAGTCGCACTATACGTCAACCCGAGCCGCATCCTCTTCCCCAGGGAGGCGAAAGGGTACCTTTGGAACACCAATTGGCATAAAAAAACTATCGAAGGAGGTTGTAACTACCTCTGAATTGGAAACATAGAAACCAAGAAGGAGCTTACGTCATATTATAACACACTTGACGGAAATGACGTGGGTGAGAGAAATCATACTAACTTTTTGCAGATATTAACAGACTTCGATGGGACCAATCTCTACGTTGTTACATGAAGCGCGTAAATGCTAAAATATCCATGCCTTCATCTGTTCCTGGAAGAAAAGTTACTGGCTTATACTACTCACTACGTGTTTCGCACAAACAAGTAGGTGAAACAAGAGAAGAGAACTGCTTCTAATCACGAACCAAATAATTGATTTGCTTATTTCACACAACAATTTTTATCTCGTCTATTTATAACTTGTAACGCAAGCCTGTATTGCAAGAAAGTTACGTAGTGGTCACTCATCTCCAATATCCAAGAAAGGGGTTTCTCACGGGTTTGCCTCGGTATCGCGTCCATACCGTCGTATTAAACGATCCCGGTCGTCTGATTTCCGTGCATCTGATGCATACTGCTTTGGTCGCTGGCCGGGCGGGTTCAATGGCTCCATACGAACTAGCTGTTTTTGACCCATCGGATCCCGTTCTTGATCCCATGTGGAGGCAGGGTATGTTCGTCATTCCATTTATGACTCGTATCGGAATAACGAAGTCGTGGGGAGGCTGGAGCATCACCGGGGATACTGCAACTGATGCGGGTATCTGGAGTTATGAAGGAGTAGCCGCGGCCCATATCATACTATCCGGTTTGTTGTTTCTAGCCGCTATCTGGCACTGGGTTTATTGGGATCTGGATCTGTTTCGCGACGATCGCACGGGAAAACCATCCTTGGATTTGCCAAAAATATTTGGAATCCACCTATTTCTTTCGGGAGTACTTTGTTTCGCGTTTGGAGCATTTCACGTAACAGGTTTATTTGGTCCCGGTATTTGGATATCAGATCCTTACGGATTAACCGGAAAAGTGGAATCCATAGATCCAGCTTGGGGGGCCGAGGGTTTCGACCCATTCGTACCGGGCGGAATAGCCTCGCACCACATAGCAGCGGGAGTTTCGGGTATACTAGCGGGTTTGTTTCACCTCAGTGTTCGTCCTCCCCAACGGTTATACAAAGCTCTACGTATGGGAAATGTCGAAACCGTGTCGTCTAGCAGTATTGCTGCCGTATTTTCTGCCGCTTTTGTGGTTTCCGGAACCATGTGGTACGGTTCCGCCGCCACTCCGATCGAATTGTTTGGCCCCACTCGTTATCAGTGGGATCAGGGGTACTTCCAACAAGAAATAGAGAAACGAATACGATCAGGTGAAGCCGAAAATCTAAGTCTATCCCAAGCTTGGTCGAAGATTCCGGAAAAATTAGCTTTTCACGACTACATCGGCAACAATCCCGCCAAAGGCGGATTGTTTAGAGCAGGTGCAATGGACAACGGAGATGGGATAGCTGTTGGTTGGCTAGGCCATGCCGTCTTCAAAGATAGGGAAGGCCATGAACTTTTTGTACGCCGTATGCCAACTTTTTTCGAAACATTTCCCGTAGTCTTGGTAGATGGCGAGGGCGTCGTGAGAGCTGATGTACCATTTAGACGAGCAGAATCAAAATATAGCGTTGAGCAAGTCGGTGTAATCGTAGATTTCTTCGGTGGTGAACTAGATGGTGCTAGTTTCAGTGATCCGGCCACGGTGAAGAAATATGCTAGGCGCGCCCAATTAGGTGAGATCTTCGAATTTGATCGCGCCACTCTAAAATCGGATGGTGTTTTTAGAAGTAGCCCACGGGGTTGGTTCACTTTCGGCCACGCCACGTTTGCCCTCATTTTCTTCCTCGGTCACATTTGGCATGGTGCTAGAACCTTGTTCAGAGACGTTTTTGCTGGTATCGACCCCGATTTGGATGCCCAAGTTGAATTCGGGGCATTTCAGAAATTGGGGGATCCAAGTACTAAAAGACAAGCTGTTCAAAAAATTTTTTCTTATTTATCCTATTCAATTAATATCTCTACCAGGTTAGTTATAATAACTAACTGATTTATAAAATAATAAATAATTGCTTCGTCAATACTTAATAAATTAATTGAATTGAATAGTTTCAAATACATTGAAGCCAAGCAAAAAAAAAAAAAAATTGAGGGAACTATAAGCTTCCCCCAGCTCAATTAGTATGAAAGATATTTTCAAAATACCACTATTACGACCGAATCCATGGAAGCACTGGTTTACACATTTCTGTTGGTAGCAACTTTGGGTATAATATTTTTTGCCATTTCCTTTCGGGAGCCCCCCAAAGTACCTAGCAAGGGTAAATGAAAAGCTTTCTTCGATTTCAATTTTTTTTTTTATTTTTAATTTTACCAAAGAAACAGATTTCATTGCATCAGCAAAATCATGAATATAAGGTAAATTAAGTTGATTAGAGACCTTCCTTTTTAATTTTGCCAAGGAAGGTCTACCAGTCTGACTAATCTTCATGCTCCTCAAAAGGATCTCTGAGCTCTTTGGCGGGTTGACCGGAAGCGGTATACAAAGCGTAACCGGTGAGGCTAACGAGTGAACGGGATATAGAGATAGCGACCGAAGTTGCGGTTTCCATTGCCATGTAACCCAAGAAAATTATTAGTTCCCATTTCACTTGCTATGATAGTACACAAAGTCAGCAAATTTCAATCAATTGAGCAGGCTCTACGGCTACAAAAGTTATTGGCGATACTCCCAAAGGTAAACCCAGAATCAGTTTCTTGGGAATGGTTTTGAAGCCGCTTAACTCAGAATACGGAAAGGTTGCTCCCGGCTGGGGAACTACTCCCCTGATGGGACTTTCCATGGCTTTATTCGCAGTATTCCTAGTCACCATTTTAGAAATTTATAACTCATCTGTTTTGTTGGAGGGTATTCCAATTAGTTGGTAAAACAGCCCCGAACCCCGCCGATGCAATAGCAACAGCTGGGGGTTCACGAATGGATACTTCACCAGAAATTAGAAAGGTAGTTAAATCGCGCAAACTTTTCTTCAAATGTTTTTATAAGGCAATAATATGGGTGTGTGATTCGTCGCAACTAATCTGGTTCAACAAATAACCAATATATTATCTAACCATATTTTATTGTATTAGATTATTGGCATCTCGCCGGGTAGCAGTTGATTTATTAGTACCCGAAACGCAAGAAATTAATATTTAGTTATGAAGCTCAAACTATGATTAATTCGCATAAATTTACCACTTAAATTTCGTGACAAAGTTGTTATCTGATCTTGCCGACTCGGCACTGTATCGAAAAATTACCACACCAATGAAGTACATTTTCATTGTGGCTGTTTACCAAAATTTGTAAGTAGATGAAAAAGAGCCGTGCGGGGTTCGGGGTGCTGGAGGAGTTGTCGCCCATTAGGTCCTCCTACCTAGAAAAGAAAAATTTATCGAAGTTTGGTAAAAATCTAAGGTTTCGTGGATGCTAAAAAAAAATAGGATTAGAACGAGGTAACCTCTATCCATTTATCTACCCCCCCTTTTTTTTTTTAGGGGGGGGGGGGGGGGTAGATACGTCGATGAGATTAAGAGATTTCCCAAGACGCTAGTACTACTTGTTTCCAATTCACAAATAAAAGCTAACATGAGATCGGGGTGAAATGTATTTCCGACTTCTCCAAGGCTGGGTCGCTTCTTCCTCTATTGATGAATAGAAGATGTCGAGGGTCTGCCGTTGTTTTCTACTCCTTCACTCGAGTAACTACTAGTGGAATGGGCGATGCCCAAACATTTCTGCCTAAGCTGTGTGAGAAAAAAGTCTCATGTACAGTTTACGAAGAGGGAGTTGAAAAAAAAAAAAGGCTTACCTATCTCGCTAAGGTATATGATTGGTTCGAGGAGCGCCTAGAAATTCAGGCAATTGCTGACGATATTACTAGTAAATACGTCCCTCCACATGTGAACATATTTCATTGCTTGGGGGGAATTACGCTGACTCGTTTTTTGGTTCAAGTAGCCACCGGTTTTGCCATGACCTTTTACCATCGCCCGACTGTTACGGAAGCTTTCTCTTCAGTTCAATATACAATGACTGAAGTTAATTTCGGTTGGCTGATTCGGTCTGTTCATCGGTGGTCAGCAAGTATGATGGTTTTAATGATGATTTTGCATGTATTTTGTGTTTATCTCACGGGGGGATTCAAGAAGCCTCGCGAATTGACTTGGGTTACTGGGGTTATTCCAGCTGTATCAACCGTCTCTTTCGGTGTAACTGGATATTCCTTACCCTGGGATCAAATCGGTTACTGGGCTGTTAAAATCGTAACCGGCGTACCCGAAGCTATTCCCCTAGTAGGATCTTCATTAGTAGAGTCATTACGAGGAAGTGCTAGTGTCGGCCAGTCAACATTAACTCGTTTTTACAGTTTACACACTTTCGTGTTGCCGCTTCTTACTGCTGTTTCTACGCCGATGCATTTCCCAATGATCCGTAAACAAGGCATTCCGGGTCCTTCACGATTTATCCATAAATCAGGGGTGATAACTCTCCGTCGCCATATCAGTAAATGATCTCAAACCTCAGTTCCTTGAGAGGTTGTTGTTCTGTCGCCGCCGATACTTACTACTAAATCAAAGGATAAGTCATTTAGCGGATTTAGTTATTGTCTCGGATTGCTGGGACAAAACAATTTAAGCACCAGAGGAAAAAATTTGGATTATGGGAGTGTGTGACTTGTATTTATATGTGTAGGCTATGCAGACGTCGAGTTGGATACTGCTGCAATAAGGTGTGTCTCTCTTCCGACCTTTCTTTGGCACTAAGATTTGAAACCTGGATATAAAAACATCTATTTCGAACTGAGAAAGTTGTTTGGAGAATTTTTCCCATGATCGAACTGAAAATTAGGAAAGGCCTCGTAAAACCCTATATATCCAATTGGGATTGTGTGAAGCTTTTAAACATACGGTTTTTGAGACGATGCATACATTTCTTTTGCATCAAACGCTAATTGCTTGCAAGAATAAGGAATAGCCGTTGGGGTAAGAAAACGATCTAAAGAGATATATAGCCGAAGTTGTAACAAGTTAAGATCCTGTACGAATTGTAGTTCGCAGGTATTTTGTATAAACTCGCAACGATGCGATACGTACGTATGGGATACGAGATAATCCGCGAAGCTTTATTCCGTCGTTGAGCTGATTCGGATGAGAAGCCATGTCGCGGAATAACCTATTTCCGTGCTCGCCCTTTCCTTATTCACCAACCTAACCGTTGCGAGATAAGATAATTCTATATTTGCTCGAGCCGTATGAGGAGAAATTCTCACGTCCGATTCTTACGGGGGAATGAGAAGTCCACCCCAATAACAAAAAAACCTGACCTGAACGATCCCGTTTCGAGAGCAAAATTAGCTAAAGGTATGGGACATAATTACTACGGGGAACCCGCTTGGCCCAACGATCTTTCGTATATATCTCCTGTAGTAATCTTGGGAACCTTCGCATGTACCGTGGGTTTGGCTGTTTTAGAACCATCAATGATTGGTGAACCAGCAAATCCGTTTGCAACTCCTTTGGAGATATTACCCGAGTGGTATTTCTTTCCTGTATTCCAAATACTTCGCACAGTGCCCAATAAACTATTAGGTGTTCTTTCAATGGCGTCAGTACCCGCAGGTTTGTTGACCGTTCCTTTTCCCGAAAATGTCAATAAATTTCAGAATCCGTTTCGGCGCCCAGTAGCCACAACAGTCCTCGCAATTGGCACCGTGGTCGCTATTCGGTCAGGTATTGGAGCAACTTTACCCATAGATGGATCTTTAAGTTCGGGACTGTTTTAGTATTTCCCTATCTCCTCTCCTACGTAACCTGAAAGATATTTAGACTTAGTCTAGGGAGCAATCGCCAGCCCCCGGGCCGGGACAAGACTCCCCTAGACTTAGTCATTTCTGAGTCGAAAATATCAAATTCTTTAGATAATCGGTTTCTATCTGTTTACGCCAAAGTAATTGAAAGTCAAATTTTATTTTTCGAGTTTTGGTTGACTCATTTTTCTCCTTCCAAAACCTTTGGAAAGAAAAGTGCAATACACAAGAGACAAGATCACTTTTTCAAGAGATGGGATAATTTGGCTTCCGCTGCTTGTTCCCACTAATTAATATGCAATTCATTTTTGGGTAATTCTATGGCGAAACGCTCCCGCAAAGCTTTTGACACCTGATCTACAGATTTCTGTCCAAAACTTTTTATTTTTGATGAGTCTTCTCGGCTATAATTAAGCAAATCAGCGATTGTGTGTATTTTGGCCTTTTTTAGACAATTAAAAGCTCTGGCGGGTAGTTCTAGTTGGTCGATAAACGTATTTTTGGAAAGCTTTCCCTCTAGTTCATTCACATCATAAATTTGTGAAGATGATCTCGCCGAAGCAGACGAACTTTCATCATCTCCGGAATAGAGATAAGAAACGTCTTCGCGCTTCATGTGCAAAAAAGGACTTGATAAGTCTATTAGTTTTTTAGAAGCCTCGCTAATTGCCTCGTCCGGAGTCAGGCTACCATTAGTCCATATTTCAATGAATGATGTTTCTCGCGTCGCCCTACCACTTCCAAATAGATGTACGCTATAATTTACGTTTCGAACAGGCATAAATACGGCATCGACGGGAAATTCTCCATTTCCATATCCATTCAAATTTTCTATGTGGTATCCACAATCTCTTTCAATTTTTGATGCAATATTTACAGATATTGGTTGGGTAATAGTAACTATATACTGCGAATCATCAATCGCTTTGACAGAGGGCGGCAGTGATGTATCACCCGCAGTTACTTCTTTGGGACCAGTTACAGACGAAACTGCTTCTTTAACATCATTAGAATCACTCTTAGGTGCAATTTCCTTTAGATTAACTAAAACATCATGTATTGTCTCTTAAATACCCGTTATTGTGGAATACTCGTGCAAAACTCCGCGAAACCTTGCACATGTTATGCTCGTCCCTTGAACCTCTTCTAATGAAGCTCTACGCATGGCAATTCCCACAGTACTAGCTTGGCCCCTCTTGAAGGGAGATACGACGAAACGACCATAATGAAGACGCCTACTTTCTGTCTTGGATTCAACGCATTTCCACTGAATTGCTTGGGTAGAGATCGGTGTTTCATACGTGAGCATAAAGAAATCCCCCTTTAGTTTTTATATACTAGTTAGACACGTCTTTTTCGAGGGGGTCGGCACCCATTATATGGCATGGGGGTCACATCACGTACGAAACTGAGTATTATGCCGCTTCGGCGAATAGCCCGTAAAGCAGTGTCTCTTCCCGGACCGGGTCCACTCATCGTAACTTCTGCTTGCTTCATACCCCGATCCATTGAAGCGCGGATAGCGTTTTCCGCCGCAGCTTGGGCGGCAAATGGTGTACTTTTGCGTGTACCTCTGAATCCGCAGGCACCAGCTGAACACCGGGGAGCTACTTATCCCCGAACGTCCGTGACAGTAATAATGGTATTATTGAAACTTGCTTGGATATGAATAACCCCCTTTTGGACTCCGCGCTTTACCTTGCGTGAGCGAATTTTTTTTGAATTACCTGACATAGTTGATTGATTATTCATATTCGACGGCTGTTGTTAATTGCTATTTGGTTCCACGTATAAATATTTTGACTATCCCTGCCTCTGCTTATGCTTCGGGTTGCAACAAATTACCATGATTCGTCCACGTCTACGAATCGATCGACACTTCTCACATATTTTGCGAATAGAGGCACGGATTTTCGTAGCTACAACCTTAAATTAGTTGGATAAATCTATTGATAGATTTTAGATGCGTTCTTCTCTTTTTCATCAAATTGAAAGAAAAGTTTGAACAAGCAGATAATGACTAGATAGTGGTACCAACAAAAAAACCTATTGACTGCTATTCGTCTGCCTACTTCGAAGTCGGTAAATGGTACATCCTTTGGTAAGATCATAAGGACTTAATTCGGCTCTTACCCTATCTCCCGGTAATATTCTTATATAATTCCGTCAGATCTTTCCCGATATGTGAGTCAGGACTTGGCATCCATTATCCAAACACGCTCAAGACATGGCATTGGGAAGCGATTCCGTAACTGTACCCTCCATGTCAATAAGATTCTGCTTCTTCATCATTCGAACTAAATAAACCTCCTGTAATTCATAGATTTCTCTAAGAGATTGCTAACTCAGCCGATATTGCTAATAGCTATTTGGAGACATAATTGTTTTGGAAGCAACTGATTTTCCGCCGGGAAAATTTTTTGAATCACCAAATGCGACACAAAATTTCCCCCCCAATTTTTTTGTGTCGAGCTTCCCGATCTGTAATAAGTCCATGAGATGTTGGTGAAATTGCAATTCCCATACCGCCCAATATTTTGGGAATTTCCCGATGATCGGAATAAACTCTTAACCCAGGCTTACTAATGCGTTTGACAACCGCGATATAGGGGTTTTTCTTCTTGCCAAGATACTTCAAGCTCACATCCGGAAATTCTTTCCCATTATCCTTGTGCTTCACGGCACTTTTTATGAAACCTTCTTCCGCTGAAATTTGTACGATGCGTGCAGTCATTTTAGTGGCAGGTATCCTGATCATAGCTTTTCTTCTCGTATTGGCATTTCTTGTGGCAGTAAGTGCGGTGGAGATGGCGTCGTTATTCGTGAAATATCAATCAGTAGTTGTTGTAATTATCAATACCAGAATGATTCCTAACCTCTCTTTCTCCTCCGTTTCCTCTAATTTTATTTTGTATATTCGGGATATTTGGATACATTTGACAAATATTCAAGCCGAATTTTTCTATGGAAAAATTTGGCTTGAATATTTGTCAAACTGACGACGCTAAATCATATCACTCCTTGGTTTCTGCAACACCTCGGGGGCTAACGAGACTATTCTGGCAAAATCGTAATCTCTCAATTCCCTAGCTACTGGACCGAAGATCCTAGTCCCTCTAGGATTTCCTTCCTGGTTGACAACGACGGCTGCATTGTCGCCAAATCCAACAATCATTCCGTTACATCGTTTTATCCCCTTACGGGTACAAGCTACCACCGCCCTAACCACTTCTGATCTTTTTAGAGACATATTGGGTACTGCTTCTTTGACTACGGCTATTGTGACGTCACCCGTACCTGCGTATCTGCGGTTGCCTGTTCCCAACACTCGAATACACATTGATTTGCGGGCCCCGCTGTTGTCTGCCACATCTGAATAACTTTGAGTTTGAATCGTTTGGTAATCGAAAAGAATAATAGGTTTATTTGTAGTATATTCGGGTGAAGAAATATATACTCTGCCCAAAAATTTTGGGTAATAAGTGAATTACTTTTATCGCGACTAATACAACCCAATTAGTAAAGCGTATTCGCTTCAATGACTATCGGGGTGACGCCTCACAGATATGACATTCCCGCTGTCATCATCACTATTTTAGGTCTACTTTTTATCAACTACTTGCTTCTAATAAGTGTCGCGATTCTGCAGTAGTTATTATTCGAGTAGGCACGGGCATTTTGTGGGCAGCCATCGCCATAGCAGCTTTGGCTACATCTTCCGATACCCCACTCAATTCATAAATTATTCGGCCTGGTTTAATTGCAGATACCCAGTATTCCGGAGATCCCTTTCCCGACCCCATACGTGTTTCCGCAGGTCTTGCGGTGATGGGTTTGTCGGGAAAGATGCGTATCCATAGCTTTCCACCTCGACGAGCACAGCGCGTTATTGACCTTCTTCCCGCCTCTATTTGTCTAGCCGTAATCCAAGCAGGTTCGAGGGCCTGGAGAGCAAATTTTCCGAAGGAGATGGCGTTGCCACGACTAGATATTCCTCTCAATCTTCCTCTATGTTGCTTACGATATTTAGTTCGTCTGGGGTTACAGTCGATGTCGGCATAATTTATCAATCTCTGATACAGAACCGGACATGAAAGTCGCCTCTCAACCGGCTCCTCATGAATTCGATACCGTTTTTCATATTTCGCAAACTTACCAATTATTTCTATGTTGTTCTCTCTTCTTTTTTATTATGATTCTCGTTTCATTTATAAATAGGGGTTTAGTTATTACTTGGCACCAAATCCACGGGCGAGAATATGCTCAATCTTTTAATTTCTTCCTCTTTTGAGGTGTGGGCTTCTCTCGCCATCCCGTCCGCCGAATCTCGATATTAATTAATTGAATGAAGGAGATTCGGAAGTCTCTTCGTTGCTTTAGTCTCTTAGAGCAAGCGTTTTGGTTCCCCCCCAGCGACGGAGCTTTTCACTCTGCCCCGATTTTGTTGAGTCAGCGTTCCCAGCATTAATTGACTCATAGCTCTATTTTAGATATTGACAATTTGGCAATTGCGCTACATCACGCAGCTTTCTGGGGGTTGAGTGATTAACCACACGATTTCGAGAGAGGAAATTCAATTATTTTAATTTTTACTTCTCGAAATAGTCATAAATTGGTAATGTTTCCAGCTTCCCCATAAAAACAGTTTTCATGGGTAGAAATTTCATTTGTGATGAGATAATCCCACTCCATCTTCGGCATTCACTTATTTAATACCCAAAAACAGAGGGCTCATTACTCAATCAATTAGTTTTTCTTTATGAATGAAGAGATTTTGTTTGGACGAGTCGCACACTAAGCATAGCAAAGATCTTTTGGGGTTTAAAATGAAAAGTGTTGAAACTGGGATAGGATGAAGCTGCCCTAGGTCGCATCAGAAGTCGTTAGACAATTTTTTCCTCACCGGGTAGGGATCATCCAGTACCCCGAAATGTCCAGGTCTTTATGCCTAAAACCCCATGAATCGTCTGAGCCGGGTGGTAGGAATAGCTTATATGGGCTTTAATTGTTTGTAGGGGGACCCTACCTTCCCTAGCCCATTCAACTCGAGCCGTCTCACTACCATTGAGGCGTCCGGCTATTTGTATCTTAACACCCCTATTGTTAGTTCTTCCAACCAATTCAATAGCTTTTTTCATAGTTCGTCGAAAAGGAACTCTATTTCTTAGTTGTGAGGCAACATGCTCCGCCAAGATTTTTGGCTCCCCATAAGGTTGGGTGATACTACTTAGTTTTATTCCGAGCTTCCGGCTTTCGATCCCTAAGATGTTTTCGATACCGTTCTTCATTTGAGTAATCCCCAAACTTTGTTCTTCAATGAGTAAATCGGGAAATCCCGTATTTATATCAACCCGGATAAGATCTGTTTTCCGCTGGATTTCAATATGCCCAACTCCGCCATAGTTTGTGGCGTCCTTCACGTGTTTCGCAATATACTTTTCGACAGAGGCACGTATTTGTCTATCCCCTTCAATAAACTTTGGATAATCTTTTGTTTGCGCGAACCGATGGGAATAATGCTTCTAACTTGCACCGAGTCGAAAACCGAGTGGATGAATCTTTCGTCCCGTATCTACTTTTCCTCAACTCAATATTAAATTATTTTTTACTTAGTTGTTCCTTCGTAGTTTTCTTCAATCTTCCAACATGTTCCAATTGATGAGCGTTTTTTATGAAGTCATCCTTCTATCTCTCCAACAAAATTTGAATTTGACTTAATGGTTACTTTACGAGTGGGTTTCTTTATCGGGTAACCTCGACCCTGAGCTCGAGGACGGAACCTTTTTAAATACGCGGAACTCTCAACTCGGGCCTCACTAATGAACAAATCGGATTTATTCAATCCAAAATTGGTATTGGCATTTGCCGCCGCAGAAAGAATCAATTGCGATATGAGATAACATTTTTTATAAGGCATAGATTCGGGTAATACAAGTGCTTCTCCGTACGAACAACCCCGGATTCGATCGGTAATCCGTCGTATTTTGACAGCTGACGCGCGAATATTTTTTCCCAGGGCCCGCGCCCCAATTTCTGATTTAGTTTTGTTTTTCGTGAAGTATAATTTCCTAATTATCGACGGGATCCTTTATCATTTCTTGCATGTCCTCTAAAATTCCGGGTGGGTACAAATTCCCCCAATTTATGACCCACCATGCGATCGGTTACATAAATGGGTAGATGCTCCCGCCCATTATGAACAGCAATGGTGTGGCCGATCGTGATAGGTACGACTGCAGAAGCGCGAGACCAAGTTACAACTAATTTTCTCTCTCTTCGTATGTTAAGATTTTCAATCTCTCGTATTAAATGATTAGCTACGAAAGGACCTTTTTTTGATGAACGTGCCATAGCCGATTAGCCCCCCGCTTAATATTTCCATTTATCAATAACCTCTGCGTCGACGAAGTATTAGGGGGTTGCTATATTTTTTTCCCTTCCGACTTCTTTTTCCAAGTGCGACATGCCCCCAAGGGGTTGATGGCTTCTTCCTACCAATCGACGTCCTGCCTTCCCCCCCTCCGTGGGGATGATCCACAGGATTCGTAGCTGAACCTCTCACTTTAGGCCGTCTCCCTAACCAGCGCCTGGACCCAGCTTTTCCCAAGCCTTCATTGTTGATATCGATGTTTCCGACCCGTCCTACGCTAGCTAAGCAATTCTGAGATATTAAACGAATTTCGTTGGAAGGTAGTCTTAGTGTAGCCAATTGACCTTCTTTTGCAATTACTTTTGCTGCTGTGCCAGCTGCTCTAACTGATTATCCGCCTCTCCCAGATTTTAATTCTATATTATGTATAATGGTACCTAAAGGTATTTTGGCCGAGGTAGACCCCCCCCTCCTCTTACCCCTCCTTAAGAGGAGGGAAACGGCTGGGGAAGACCCCTTCCCAAACTGTACAAGCTTCTTTCGAAGCATACAGCTTTCCGGATATGAAAATTGAGATTAGGCACCGCTGCTGGGTTTTGATAGTACCAAACTGATACCTACCGAAACATAAGCAAGTATTTTTTGTACCATCTTTCTCTACCGTATCCTTGGCTTTTTCGCCCGCACCTGGCTTCCTTCCAAGAATCCAGCATTTTCTGAAAATTTAGCAGCAGAATTGGTGACTTCGATGATTCGCGTTGGCATTAGTCAATGTCCGGGATAACTTAGGAAACCTCTTCCTCTTGGTGTTGACATAATTTCACTTCTATGCACTTATTCCATGTGTTATTCTGTGGCTTCGATGTTGCCTCTGACTGCCAAATCGAGTGTTTTGAATTTGTACTTTCCACACCTCCGACATGTGCATAAAACGCCCTTTGTTCGTCGTTCCCATTTTGAGACTATTTACCTGTTTCCATATTATCTTACCTTTACTTACAAATTGACGTATTATTTAATTGCTTCAGACCTTAGCACGCGCTACTGTCCCTATTTGGTTACCCCAACCAGGTTTACTCCATATTACTCAATGAGTTCAAAGTAGTGCCAGGTTTCCGGGCCCAGCCTACAACCCGACCGATTAGTTTCGGAATACGCGAATCAAGTATTCAACCCGCACTCAGAGGTAGGGCATTTCCAATTGAAATGGATGCGTCAGAACTAGACGTTACTACATCTCCGACCCCTATTCCCCGTGGGTGTAAAATGTATCTCTTACCACCATCTGCGTAATTGATTAAACAAATGAAAGCGTTGCGATTGGGGTCGTATTCGATACTGGCTACTCTTCCGGCAACGCCCAACTTGTCTCGCCGAAAATCAACTTTACGTCGTAAACGCTTGTGCCCGCCCCCCCTATGTCTACTGGTGATGATTCCCGTATTGTTGCGACCACTTCTGGACATCCTGTGGTAAGTTAATTGCTTATGGGGTTTGGATTCCGTCGTTTCCCCAAATCGCAGAATGGCCCGGTTTCGGGTGCCTGGAGTATATGCTTCATATAGTCATATAGCCATACTTATTCTTCCCTTTTGTGTTTATTCGTAATCCGTTATTTTCTAAATAATTAAAAGCTTTTCAAGTATTAGTTTATAAATAGTGGAATGAAATAATTAGCTCGAAGTCTAGCAATCATTTTTTTTTTACTCGTAGAATTCAAACTCAATTTACTTCTTTTTCTTCTCCTAGTCGCTACCCGACTACTATTGATGCCTTCCACCTTAACAGCAAAAAATCCTTCAATCCAATTTTTCATTTCAGTTTTAGTTAATTTTGAATCTACGTGAAAAGTATATTGGTTTTGCTGCAACAAACGAATAGACTTTTCGGTAATTAATTGGTTTTTCAATTTTTCCGTAGTATCCTTCTCACTTTGTCCGTTTTCTTTCAATTCTCTTTGCTTTTTTTGTAATTCCTGTATAGTCTACTAGTTTGCCTTCTGCCACCGTCAGTTTTGGATTTACGTGTTTTGTAAATAGTTTTTTTAGTTATCCGTCCTTCTCATTTTTCATTTTTCTTTACCTTTCTTTTTTATTTGCATCCAACAGGAGTTGAACCTGTGAATTCGCCAATTATGAGTTGGGTGCTTTGACCGTTCAGCCATGGATGCCAATTGACGGCACTTTGGTCATTTATCTAACATATTATAACACAGCTGCCAAAATCACGTCAAATCCGCTAGGAACGAAAAAAGTCACAATTTGTCTCTCCCGCCGGGCGTGTGTGCCTACCAATTCAACAAGTTGTTTTATTTGTTGAAAGGATTCCGGTAAAAAATGAAGAAGGACAAACAAGCAAGAAAAAATTTGAGACGAAACTGCTGGTGGGTAATCTAAACAAATGATGAGGGATTCTTCGAGAAGTTAACAATTAGTCCTCATATTGAATGATTATGAATTATTCAAGGAATAATGGGTTTGAAACATACACGAGGAAGGTTCTGGGAGCAATATCATTAGTGAATCTCTTATGAACCAAGAGCCGTGTGAAGTAAGAATTTCATGCACGGTTCTGAATGAGCGGAAAGATCGAAAATCTTCTTTTCGACTCTGACTCTCCTACACCAGTCGTTGCTTTTTTCTCCGTTACCTCTAAAGTAGCAGCTCCAGCTTTATCTATGCGACTCTTCGGTCTAATTTTCCCATATTTATCTAATGAGTGGCATATCGTGGTAGGATTATTGGCTACTTCTAGCATGATATTAGGAAATCTAATTGCCGTTACTCAAATAAGCATGAAACGTATGCTAGCTTATCCCTCTATAAGCCAAATTGGATATATTATGATTGGAGTACTTGCTGCAGACCCGGAGAACGGTTACGCAAGTATGATAACTTATACGTTTATCTATATACTCATGAATCTGGGAACTTTTGCTCGTATCACCCCATTTGGTTTACGAACCGGAACTGATAATATTAGGGATTACGCGGGATTATACATGAAGGATCCTGTTCTAACATTCTCTCCGGTTTTACGTTCACCATCCCTAGGGGGTATCCCTCCACCATCCGGTTTTTTCGGTAAACTCTATCCCTTTTGGCATGGATGGAAGGCTGGTTCGTACCCATCAGTTCTGGTAGCGCTCGTCACAAGTGTCATCTCTATCTACTACTATCTCAAAATAATTAAATTAATGTTCACTGGGAAGAATGGGAGGAGCGATGCATCCACAACTTATATACAAAATTCATTAGTTTCTCCATCAATTTCAATTTCAAAAAGTTCTATTGAAATAGCTATGATCATTCGTGCACTAGCATCAATCCTATCGGGTATATTAATAGATCCCATTATCGGGATCACACGGAATACTTTATTCTAGACTCACTTCAAATTGTGACGGTGACGCGAACTTTTTTTTTTCAAACGACTTTTATAAAAAGCCGGTTCTGCTTCTACTGTCCCAACTAGTCTGTCTCTACAACTTACGAAATAGTTATATCTTCTTCGGTAATTGATCCTGACATTCTCCTATCTAGCTTGTATTTGTCTTTTCGCACCCGGAATCACTTGCTTGCTAGGAAAATGATCACTCGTCTATTCCGGAGGAGATATAAGTATTTCCGCGCGATGCACAGCTGGGGTTGGGCAATGACAACCCATGCTGCTACATCCAAGTATTTAGGCGGAAGGAGAATGCCTCTCTTTCTTGCATCTTCATATGGTATTATTTGATTGATACCGAGAAAAAGATTTGCTTGCGAGATAGGCGTGGGCTTGTCAGGTCGTGAAAAAAAAAAATATCTCTCTGTAGGAGGAGGGAATCAACCACCCCTTTAGGGATGATTGATTGCGGGCGAGAATAGATTCGAACCGATTCGAACCCTCGGCCATCGTCAGTATGAAGTGGAATCCTACCACTCCATGAAGAAGCAATGAGTAATGAAAAAGGTCCAGGGACCTCGTCTAAACCTGACCCGAGTGGAGTCTCCCAGTTAGTAAATTTGGTAAAAAAGAGATGAAAATTCGGTTCAGCAGTTGACAGGCATATAGATATACCCGTATAATTGGATTGGTGAACGTAGCTCCACCGCGTTTCCCTGCTTCGAAGGAAGGGTAGGCATACTAGGCTCAAGATATAGTACCGCGTAGTACGGAGGTTCGAATCCTACGCGAGGCGTCCAGAGGTATCGCATCTATGGAAAAAGTACCTCGACTTCTCGCTTCTCACCAATGGAACTCAAAATTTTCACTTGGTCGATTTCCATGCTTGTCTTCCCGAGTGAAGTAGCACTGGAAATGTCTCTCCGACTCGAGAGACGAGTGGGTCCTATTGCAGAGACATGTGAGGCAGTAAGTCCCACCTTTTATCTTTCTCTCTCCGAACCAAGGCTGGGACAGCAAATCCTAACATCCGAAAGGATTGGAGCGAGACCCGAAACTCAAGGAATAGTCTTAAAGATAAAGGAAAGAGAGAAAAGAGGAAGAAAAAACAAAAATAACGACTGAGATATGAACGTGATTCCTCTCAAAGATTCAAATGTAAATGAGATGGACCAGAAGTAGTAGTAGTTGGTGGTTTTGTTTGGTGTCCCATCAAAAACACTCATCAAACACATAGGGGATGGGACTCAAAACCCCATCCTTTCCTTGTTTCCAAAGGACTCCAAATCCTTTGCTTCGAACGGGACTCAAAACAGGAATGGGACTCAAAATCCCATCCATAAGCCAAGTATCTGG